CCCCGAATTCCTTTCAACCCCAATATTTAAATAGAGGGGCTTGGGTCTGGTCTACTAAGGCCCCACTTACTTTCTTTTTCATTTGAATTTCTCTTAGTTCTTTAAATCAAGAATGTCGGATCTAGTACTTACCTATCTTATTTCCCTTCTTTCAGCAGCTGCTTTACCACTGAGTGTTATTATAGTCGCTAGCTGGCGAGTCGCGAGGCTTCGCCAGTTAACGATGGCCTCTTACCAGGAGCGAGTGGACGAAAGCGTCGCCGAAACAATAAAGGAACAGCTTAGTGATAGGCTGTTAACTCCATTATTGAACTCTAATCTTCCACCTGGAAGAACGGCGTATGACATAATAGACCGCTTGGTACCGGGGAATGATATAGAATTACTCTCTTCCATATATACAGATTTGGCTGAACTCGGCGTAGCCAGTGAGTATTACCTACAATTACTCCAAGTTATTAATTCTTTTTGGTGATGTTTTGATCTTATTCCGATCGAAAAAAGAAGGTTTCAGTTACGGTGGGGGGGAAAGCTGGAGGGGATCCCAGTGGTTAGAGTAACTGGCCTATAAGGTTAGTGAGGTTCCTGCTATGGTGAAGTGAAAGATCTTTCACTTTAGTGGGAAGAAGACAGGTGGGAGCGAGCGGAGCGCGAGCAAAGCAAGTTCCAGTGGTGGGGTGTCTTCCTGGTCCCATTTCAGTATCCTGTTGTAGAACGACGCAGCAGAGGGAGTTGTCAGTGGAGGCTGAATTTTCTCATCTTATTTATGATACGTTGTGATATCATGGAGCCAGAAGAACAGATTTTTGCTGCGTCGCTTTCGTTTCGCTGCCATTTCATTATGTTGTGCCCGGGTACACCTCCGCATACATAGATGAAACGGCGATTAACTGCAGTCGCTGACCTTTTCAGTCAACCAATGTCCGCCGTCTTGTACTGATAGCCTCCATTTTTCGAGAAAGGATTTAGCACACTTTCTGTAGCTCGACGCCTCTATCTCTACTCTCTGAGAGAGACCTAGCCGGCCCGTTTCCGCTACGGGACAGTGTTAAAAAACAGCATTATCCCGAGAAGCGCCGTATAGCAAATCGTAATATCGTAGTGTAGTGTTCCTGCCGAGTGTTGCTCATGGTGAGCCCTCTTAAGAGCACGAGAATTCGTTTTTTAATTTGGCTTGACTACTTTCCATCTTTCTTTCTCCTTCTTTTTTTGGTATACCGCTCCGAGAGCAGGGAGCTAACACTGTTTCTAAAAGAAAAAATGTTTCGTAAGTTAGTAGTGTCTCCTGATCCTGCCGTTCGTAATCACCCTCTGTTTTTAGGTCCAACGCATCGGGATCCTAATTCCCTATTTTCGTCTCATCTTGGTCGTGCTCGTTATCGTGGAAAAAGTGGAGTTCATATGGTGGCAGGATGTTACAGTAGATATACATGGTTCTTTTTTCTTCGTGCCAAATCTTAAGTTTTTGATGTTTTTCGAACCTTTCACTTATAACCAAGCATTTTGAGAAACCCATAACATTTTTCAGAAGTGATGGTGGTTGAGAGTTTACTTCTAACAGCTTTAATGAGTATTGTGTGCATCATGGAATTCAACCGTAAAGGTCATAGTCTCGTCCTATTCTGCGCAATAACTAAAATAGATGTATATCGGAGAAATAGGACGGGTATCCTCGTTTTTAGTTAGTTATGTGGAATCACAGCCATCAACAGCTGTGTCGTATTGCCAGCATTGGCTCACTTTACGTCATTCCATCGATGAACCCTGCATCTATATGTACATAGATGAATACTCGCCTGCAAGGTTCTTTCAAGCGGTTAGAAAGATAATTACATATTTAAATATCTACGTTGACTGCCTTGAGTACGGGCCATCCCGCTGTGGGTCCTACGATTGAATGCCGAATCCCCATAAGCAAGAATTCGTATTAATTATTGATCGTCGATCGCTTTCCGCGAAGAGGAAGACCGTGTAGCTAAGGGAATTGCTGGTGATAAACTAAATATCTTAATAAATAGAAGTGTGCCTCCGAAGAGACTCTTTCTTACGTCGAACTTCTTCTGGAGCCGGGACATTTCTGTCTGCGATCGTGCCTATAGCCGGGCAGTTCCTGAGCTTCTATATCCGCCCGAGCATGTGAGTCTATCTAAGCTGGTAACAAATAAGTAAATAGGCGTTGTTTGGGTCTGTCTCTCAAAGTCTGGTATTGGTTTTTTTAGTCTATACATGGATGGCTTTCCTTGTACTGGCAGTTGGTCTCAGTTGCCCAGAACCAAAGGGTTGGTTCTAAGAGTGCAGTCTATGTGAGTTAGGGGTAGCCCTCTAAAAGCAGGTTTCATTTCTGGAGAATCTGTCCGCAAGCGTGCTTTGTGCTTTCCTTATCCTTTCTTTTAGGAATTCCCTTCCCCCCGGGGGTTCAAGATTGGGTTGGTTAACCTTCCTCCCCTAGGGGTTTAGTTTGTTCAAATCACTAAGCGTGATCCCTTAAGGTGACTGGTAGGTTAGCTCTTGAAGTGAGTTTGCTTCCCCTGCCCGGCATTCCATACTTTTTGAAGTAATGGTCTAAGTGCCTCCCTCCCCTACAGGATCTATGGGATCGAGAGACCGAGGGCGCTCTTATCTTATAAAGGCATAACTCGAGTCATTCCTCTTTTAGTAGATCCAGATCGAGTATATGTACAAAAGAATAGCTCCTCGCCCTCTAGGTGAGTAGCTTCTTCTCTTTGCTTGGCTGGTGGTTAACTAAGTGGTCTTTCGCTTTGCCTTTCGTATAGTGTGAAATCCTGATCCCAGTTCTTCCCCTCTATCTATTAGTAGGAGCTCTGCCCCGTCTGCGTCTGGAGGACGAGCTGCTAGCCCCCGAGCAAAGCAATAGAAGAAGAGGGGCTTCCCTAGTCCAATATGTGATGTGAGTAATATAAACCTCTGGAGCTAGTGGGATAAGGGTCATCTCCCGGGTAGGGTAGGAATGCTCTTATAGTAACAACCTATCTTATTCAACAACTTATTTTGTACAAAAATGGGTGGTAATATAATAGGTTGTTCATCCTTTTTACTATCTGCTATAGGCAGTCATTGGTGCATTTCCTTTGTAGGACTGCCCCTCTAGTAGCTGCACATTTCGTGCAATAAATAGAAGTAGTTCTTTGGGGCCCATACACTAGGTTGTTTTTGGTCGGATAAAGGCTCCCTCCCCGAGGGAAATAAGACTAGAGGCGCTAGTCTATTACTAAATCAGTTCTTGAATAAGATGTCCTCCTACTAAGAGCGATGCCTTGGGACCAGTAGCCAGGGAAGGGCAAGCTGCTGCAGCTAGAGTCTCTTGTCTTAACGTCCGCGTCTCCTCATCTATGAGAGGGAAGACATTGAAGAAGCTAAAAGCTAACAGCTGCTACGTCTTATCATCTGAGCTAGCGTCTGATGCCTCTCACTCATAAGATTGCTCTCTTACAAAGAACCTCAATAGGAAAGAGCGGCTAGCTAAGACGGTGCAGACGTTATCCTTTCAGTAACATCTTCTTACGTCTGCTTGTTAACGTCTGCTGCTGGACAGAGCATAGACTCAGAATAGCAAATGTAGGGGCTTTTTGCGCTATGAATCTCGGGGTTAACGGGCTTCTAGTCCTAAATAAACCAAAGCCCAACTAGGTTGTTGCTCGGGGACCAGTTGCACCCCATCTTTGTAGCTACCGGTTGTCTGTTCTGAATATGCCACTTGTTTGTCTTACAGCTCTTCCTTTAGCAGCCAGACAGATGTGACCTTCTGAGTGCGTTAGTTCAGGTAAGGCAAGGTTAGCAAAGGCAGCTGTTGGTTGGGGTGCGAACTCGTAGCTGACGTTGGTTGTCTAAATCTGCCTCTTCCGCTTCTGTCTTTCTTTCGCCTTCTGCTTTACTTGACTAAACCCCGCTTACAGCTTTAGGGCAGGTGTGCGTTAGAGCTCGGACAACAGGAACATGGCATTAACGTTCCTAAGCTTATGAATGTGAAGCTGCTTCTTCAGAAATATTATGACGTGTGCCGCTCGTGGTGTAGGAGGTTTTTATCCCACTTTGTGAAAGAATCGATAGCCACCAAGATGTATTCATGTCCAATTGGCTGCCTTCGGGTTAACCTTCCTATGATATCTAGGCAATATACTGCAAAGGGCCGTGGTTTGGTTATGAAGCTCCGTCGGCGGCGCGTGGATCAAATTCGCATGCACTTGGCACTTGTAGCATCTCTGGATGCAATCCCTCTCCATCGTACAAGAGTAATATCCTAGGCGAAGTCTTTTTTTGGCAAGCCTGTGCCCATTCATGTGTGGACCGCAGACTCCTTCATGCACCTGGCATCTCTTTGGCCTCCCTTTCATCTAGACATTTCAACAGAATGTTGTTGGTTGACCTTTTATACAACCTATCTCCACAGATTACGAACTGCATGGCTAGTCTGGTCCGCCGATCTCTCGGTCTAGCGTCGGGAGTGGTTGCTCTCGTACCTATAGGTACAGACTACAGCGGCAGATTCAAGCGCATGAGTTCAGAGGGATCAGTTGAACGTCTATAGATCGTGATCTGAATATGAAGTGGATTCCAGGGACAGCTGCTTCTATAAACACAAGAAACGGTCTTGTGGACTTACAAAACGGATTGATAACTTGCCAGTACACGCCGAGCCTCCTCAATGAGGTACCTCATTGAGGATTACGGGAATCGTGGTGCCGCCCAGAGGCGATAGGGGGGACCAATGCGCGGTCTATGTGCCTAAAGATTGAAGAAAGGCCTTTACTAATAGGTTTGATAAAGGCGCTTTTAAGCCCTTTTGCTTGCTGAGAAATGCCCCATCTCCTATTCTGTGCTCGTGGATATCTAAACTATTGGGCCCATAGCTTAATCAACAGTAAAAAGGTAAGGCAGTAACAGCAGTAAAAGAGAGTAAGGGAGCGTATCGCGATTCTAAACCTCAAAGGCTTTTCGATAGGAGCTGCTTGCCCTGCATTCGATGCATCTTCTATCAGTTTTCTGTCTTCTCCCCTCTCACTTCTGACTTCCCAATCTCCATTCCTCGTTTAAAAGCCGCTTCTTATTATACATCGTTTGCTCAATTCCATTTCCCTTTCTCCTTATAAAGATCAAGTTTTTTGGCATACCTGCTGCATGGATTAGATGTCCAGATAAAGCCCTCGACCTGGGAAGTATTTCGACCTCACTATCAGGAGATGGGAAGCTTGAAAAAGCGGATTAGAGCTCCTTCTTCCGTAAAAGAACTGCTGCAACTACAGGTGAAAGGAAAGTGGCAAGGGTCTTGTATGATGGAGAAAAAAGGACCATAATCAAAAGATAGACCCAATTCAATGGAGGATGGGAAGTACGACTTGCCTAAAACTTATGAAAGAAGTAGCTACTGCGAGTGCCCGGAATTCATGGATTCTCTGGTAGAGGGGCGAAGAAGCTCGACCAGAGGGAGAGGGGAGTCGAGGTGGAATTTTTTTGTGGGCTGGCTTAAAATAAGCCCCCAATTGCAGTAGGAGTAGCCACTTGTTTCATGGCTTTCATTTTCGATCCTGAATCTCCATAAATGGGTATGACTGGTTAAGGTGACCAGCTTTGTGCGGCAACCGTTAAGGTACTCTGGATTTGTTATAGCGCCACCATTTCATAATAGACATTGTCCGGGAAAGCTAGTCTTGGAATTGCTGTTTTATCCTACTGACGCTCTTCTATGAAAGTTGAGGCTTTACTCTAACTGGTCTGTTAAAGTCTCCTTGCTACGGCCTTTATTTAATATCCCTAGCTCGGAGGGTTACTCGGATCTTTCGTTTTTGTACTCTACTCGTTCCTTGAAGGTAAAATTAAAGTAATTGGAGGACGGTTAGTGTCTGTTCTTCATGACTCTGGAACGTTATAGCTAAGGAGCGGATTTCAGGGTCCCCTGACTTGCCAAACGGTTTCCGGTATACCTATACAGTCAGTCTTTACACACATGATAGTGGCAGCCAGGTTATCGACGATTCTACAATAGGCGGCCGCTGGAAAACCCGACTTAGCGAATCACTTCCAGGCTGGCAAACAATCTATCTCGTGCCAGTGGCATACCGTACCGTATTGTGCTGAACACTCACAAAAGCCGTGGCCTTCCGCTATGTTAGACCCTCCCCTAGAAGTACAATGGTTGGTCCGTCCCTCCGGAACTGGTAATCTCCGTTTGACTTGAAAGGAGCGTAGGGCTTTTCGGACCTATTACCATCGATGCAGATCTTGCAAGTAAAGTAGCTCCTTTTCGAAAGTAGGATTCAGCTTCCAAATGCCAGCCAGTTAGTGCGAGACAAGAACGGTTATTGAGTACGCTTACTAGCTTTTCCGTGTAGGTGAGGCGAATGGGGGCCGATGGATCTGCTGTCAAGGTTTCAAAGCGCATATCATATGAAGAGTGGCTCTGCAAAGATCAGCTGCTGGTCAGTTGGATAACCTCTACCTCCACATCTGTGCTTCAATCCTCAAGCTCAAGTAAGAGATCTGACTCATGCACATCCGATCTGGAATGCCCTTCATCTTCATGAGAACTTCGCTCAACAATCCCAAGCTCGAGAAATGCAACTGCGATTGCCTTCTCTCGATTCCTATGCCCTTGCTTTCACCTCCAATAATAGATTCTGAAAGAGCTCCATCCGGGGGGAGTTTTGGAATTTCAAGAGATTTGGACGATGACTGTGAGCTTTCCAATCAGATCTATTCGGCTTTCGCAGGTAGGCAGCTTTCCAGCCCATCTCTATATGTATCTTCATTTTGATTCCACTCATGCAAATTGAGAGTATCATAAGCATAATCTTCTCCAATTTGAACTCTCAACAGCCCTTCCCCCCTTATCTAATAGGCGGATGCAAGCATAAAATGATCAAAGATCGCAAGAAGGCTATCTCTGGCTTCTAACATCAGAGAAAAGACAAAGCGCTTCAAGGGCGAAATGAAAAAGGAGTAATGGGAATCAAAGGTTAAGAAGTATAGGCCTTCCATCTCTCCCTCTCGCCCGGCTCAGTCTCAATCACGATAGTGGCCTCTCTTTTATAATTTATTATACGGAAGAATCAAAGAATCACTTCTACATCTTATCCTGGAGAATGGATATCGATCATTTCATCTCTCTGGCCTGGTATCGAGACTCACTCATTTCCTGTTTGCGGCGAGTGAGAAGAAAAAGGATAGCCTTTCCCAATCCCTTCGTGAAGAGATCGGCACTTGATCTTCACCTCTAATGGTTGGTCTTCCTAAGAGAATTCCGGCAATCACCTTTTCCCCAAGAAAGTGCCCTAAGTGAGTAAGGCGGCGACTTCTACATGCTTTCTTCTCTCGTAGAAGACCTCTTTCTTTGGAGGCTAGGCTGCAACGGTTGAGCGATGGAGGAGAGCAAAGCTACCTTGAGGTTGGTAGCTGATGAAAGCCTTTAGGTGGAAGTGTTCATTGCCTTAAGTTAAGGAAATATTACCAAATGAAAAAAGGGTTAACCGAATAATGCGCTGAAAAGATGACAGAGCGAAGTTTGTCGTAGACAAAGGGTTGGTGTAACTAACTGAGCCGATAGGCAATTTCGGACTTTTTATAAGACAGTATACCTCGACGGTAATAACTAGAGAAATGAAGTAGCTCGACTAGAGGAGATCCCTCCTTAATTAAGCCTTTTTCTTTCCGAGGACAGCACAGGGCTCAGCACTCAAACTGTATAGGTTTCCGCATTTGGAGGGACAACTACGGCTTATCCATAAGCAAGGGCCTGGCCTGAAACTGACTAAAAAGATACCGCCCCAGCTGAATAAGTATACTAGTAGAGTAGTCTCCTGTAGAGAAAGACGATTAGATAGGCGAAGGGGAACAAAGCTATTTATTCTCTAGAATCTTAAGATAAATCTATCTATTATCATTAGCTCTTTCAGGGAAATACCTATAGATTACTGGTAGGGATGGAACATAACTCCCAGAAAGGAAAACTTCCACTGCCCCAGCTTTTGACCTTGACCTAACCCTTTAACAACCTAGACCTAGCTATTAACCTGTGCCTGCCCTAGCCGTCTTTGATCTAGCTGGCTTGAGAAAGAAAATCCCAGATAAAAGCGGGACCACCCACAGGCATAGTGACCAAATAGACCCTCTCTTGTAGCTCGTGAAAGATCGGGCTTAGAATCGGGAACGGGCATAGAACGGAAAATGAGCCTGTTAACTACTTGCCAGGTTCGCCTACCTTATTAGATTCGGCCTACAGAACTTATTGGATTTACTTACATTCCTGTTTTTTAGATAACTTCTTCACTGACAACTTCTTTGATTCATCGCCCATCGATCAAAAGAAAGACTAACGGCCTAAAAGCTTCCTTCGCCTGAGACTGAGCTTACCTTACCCACTTGAATGTACTATCTATTTGAGTTCTATTTTCAGTTTCGTGGCTGGATTAGAAGTTCGACTGAGCTATAGTCTCCGGACTAGTTGAACACTGACTCTTATTCCACTACTAGAAGTCCTTCTTCTTATCGATTTGAGTGAGATTGAATCTTGAGCCCCCATCCTTGCTTTGATTTCCATTTATCTTCTCCACGGATGAACACCGGAATGGATTGATCTGACTCAATCTCTTTCTTCATGTCTCGCCCTGAAGATCGAATTCCGTATTTACATTGATTTGACCTACCTTCGGCAATAGTGAGAAATTTAGCTTTCCTCTATCTATCGCCTGCAACTTCCACTGAAAGACCTCCTTCTTCCCTGGGACAACACATCCTTCCAAGCTACTTTGGCACCTTCAATCCCACTCCAAAGAAAGATTCTCATTAATTGTTCAATCTCATCAATAACTTTCTTAGGGAGCATGAAAACAGAGGACCAATAAACCTGAATTGAGAAAAGAACAGCCTTAATAAGCTGGACTCTGCCACTATAGGATAGGCTAAAAACCTGCTAGTCCAACTTTGTATCTTCCTAGTAATTCTATCAACTAGAGGTCTGCAGTCTTCTGCTTTGCACATGGTAGTGATTAGAGGAACACCAAGATATTTTAAGGCAGTGTGCACTCCCAAAGTAGCCAAAATCTCAGTTTTAACAGAGCTAGCTTTCAACACCCGAAAAGAAAATGCTGCTCTTGTTAAAATTAGGGAGGAGACCAGAGAGCTTTTAAAAGACTTTTTTAAGTACCCTAGCAGACTGACTGTCCCCTTAGAGAACATAACATCAATAAGTCATCACCAATGACAAACAAGTAGGGGGACAATCTGAAGCAGCAGCCTCCCTAGATTAGCCGAGCCAAAGTAAAGTATATTTAGTAATTCCTGAACTGGGGGAAACTCCTCTTTGACTCTTTCTTCACAGTCTTATTAATCAATCTATTTCCATTATGCAACAGATCACGTAACTGAGTCTTTATCTGGGGAGGGAACTTCCTTTTAGATGGGAAAGCCGTGTGCAATGAAAAATGCAAGCACGGTTTGGGGAGGGTTTTTTACCTATTTTTTAATAAAAAAATTCTCTACTCCGGGCAACCCATTATAACCAATATAACTAGTATATTCAAATCTACTGAAATTCTATATTCTATTTCTATTTATAGATAATTCGTGTGCTTGGGAGTCCCTGATGATTAAATAAACCAAGATTTGACTGTGATTTTAGAGAGACGCGAAAGCCTTTGGGAAAAAAGATAGACTATCAATCATTGGTGTTAAGGCTTCTAGTAAAAGGATAGGAACTTCGCATCTTCTGGTCGGTCAACCAAGAGAGTCTACACACAACCTGAGGCTCCCGTTATGGTTAATGACGCGAAATATATAATAGAAAGTTTTTTGAAGGAAGTGGGAGTTCGCGGTCAGGTTTACTTTCGATATGGTAGGCGTGACCAGTCACAGACTCATGTTGGCTAATATAATAGAACTGCTGGACTATTCTACGAGGATACATTTTCGGTGTCCGCTTAATCAGAAGACTCGGTTTTCTTTTAGGATTATCCATTGAAGGTAAAGATGGGATCATCGCAATTCGCAGATGATGGAATCTATGATCCGTCGGTTGGTTCATGTGTGACTAGAGAAACCAGTCGCTCCCATGATATGTGGTTCGCATTTCCATTGCGAAGTTACAGCCGTCAATGTCTGATACATTTTCGGTCTTTTTTATGTTTTCCCTTCGCTTCGGCCTCCTCATTTTCTTGTTTTAATCTTCTGGTTTCTACTCCTTTGTCTCTATAGGTTGTGATCGTCTTATAATATATCTGAATTTGATTTGGTGAATAAACCGGTGCTTAGTGGTCGAAGACTTGCTATTGAAAGATTTCGATTGTTCCATTGTGACGAGACCACCTGGACGAAGTCATGTCGGCGATGACCATTTGTCTCGTCTGCGTAATGGAGAAGGACCTGAAGGGGTGCAGGCCCCCAGACGCTTCTTCCTTGTTCAAGATTAGGAAAACGAGACAGGAGCCACTAACATTGCCGATTCACAGGTGTTATTCTCTCCGATCCCGATTGGCCTATTCAGCAGCGAAAAGATCTGGTTCGGAAGTCCGTATCAGCTAATGAACGGAGGGGTCGACGTTCACCGACGATGTATTCGAATGATGTTAACGATGTTATGGAAGAGGCGCATCAAGGCCTCACGGGTGGACATGTCGGTGCGGATGCTACTGCACGGAATCAGTGTTTGGCAGGTTTATGGTGGCCTATTGGAGGATGTCACATAATTCGTGCGTTCCTGTGATGCATGTCGACGAACTGGCAAACCAAGGATATAGAACCCTGAAAGGAGTTGCGGCTAAGCTGGGAAATTCTTTTATGCCGTTGAAGCCATCTGGAATCTTTGAACGTTGGGCATTCTCTGGTCCTATTACATTACACCCCCTTCGCGTGGAAACCTATAGTTGTGGCTACGGAATCTATGAGTCTGGTCAGGGGCATTTACCTATCAGTCCTAAGGCGCAATTGGAGCACTAAGCCCTTAGACTGCGTTACTCCGTTGATTAGACCCCCTTCTTATAGTCTCCTACTCCTGATGGTTATTTCGGATTCTGGGCCTGGGTGGTATCTAAAAACTATTGATTCAACTTCTGATTCCTCGGACATTCACATTGATCCAGTTTAGGCAGCTTTCAGTCCTGGGAAAGATTGAATCTTGAAAGACTGAGCCCCCGGCTAGCAAGATCGGGAGGTTTAGTGTCCTCTTAAGAAGGAATACCCAACTTCTGGGGTCCGCTTCGATCACGAGAAGAGAAGAGCGGACCATTGAAAGTCTCAATTCCTATCCGCCCAAGGCAATTTCAAATCCAACGATTTATTTACCTACGAATCCGCTATTACGCAACTCCGCTGTTGGATGCGCAAAACAACCTATTCCCCTTTCCGACGACTCGGTGACCTTTGACACGTTACACCTGGTTGCACGTAATCTTGACTTTCGCCTTTCACTCGTGCAGTTGGACTGACTAGTGACTTTGAACCTTGAAACCGCCTTGTTCTAATCTTTTTCCTAAAGAGCAATCGATTACTATACTAGTGCATGCAAACTGAAATCTTAGAGCACCTTGATCCTATTGAAAAGAAAGGGTTCAGGCGAGAGGCGGGGTCAGAAGAGTTCAGATAAGGCTGGATCCGGGAAGGCTTAAGCCGATACCGAGGGGTTTTGAAACCGATCCCAAAAGCAAATGACTTCGCTTCCTCAATCAAGGTAAGGTAATTTGAGAAGCTATCGAAACTATTCCGAAGTTGATGATTTCGTTCTAGCTAGGGCAATAGCAGGTAAAGAGAGAAGTTTACGCTCTCCAACAAAGAAGCACTCACCTCCTAATAGAAGAGATAACGTAAGGAAGAAAGACTAGCATAGCAGGACGCTGTAAGCGGTCGATCAATTGAGACTACTTATAGTCCGCTAACTAGGGGAAAGAGAAGCACTAAGATGAGAAGATATAACTTGATTCCCCTTACATAATCCTCCTGTTGGAACTAAAAAAAGATAAGAAGGGACTTGAAGCTTACAGTCCTTACTCAACTACAAGTACATAGAGAGCAGCTTCCACCTATTGTACTATGCATTGACGCTGCAGATGTCAAATTGCAGTTGGCATTAGGAGATAGAGAGCAAAAGGAATGAATCTAGGGTACTTTGTGCTATCACAAACAAGAAAGCGGTTAGTCCTTATGCAACTAAGAGCACAGGCAGGAAATAAAGCGACATCCACAAAGAAAGATATGGCTGCATCTAATCTTATTGGGTCTAGCTTCTTAGAAAGCCATAGGGAGAGACCGGACAATCTGATGATATACACTTGTGATATCAGAGAATAGTCCGTAAGAGTGGAGGCAGCTGATTCTTCTCCAATTTTCTGTTGGCTTCTAATGGGATTCAGGATTCAAACAAATAGGAATTCGAAAGAGCGTAGAAAGATGGTCGAGCAGGCAGGCATAGGTAGCCGACAGCAGCAATATCTTGAGCAGCAAGAGAAAGAAGGACCAACGACGATCAAGGAAGAGAAAGTGGGAGTAGCAAGCAGACGCAAGAGGAACAAACCTCATTTTGATTTCATCATAGGTAGAGAGCACAGACAAATGAAGGAACCATGGAAAGAAGGGACACCACAATCAAGAAATTCATTCTTGTTACGCTAACTCATGCGGATAGAAGACCTACCGCAAAGAAGGAGTTGGTGAGAGGCTTAGACAACTATTCGACTGACGGGCCGTGGCAAAGGAACCACATAGTGAAGGTGGGTATCATCTTCATGCAGGGGTATTCAACAGGAATGCCTCCAAGCATCCTGCCACTAACTAAGAAGATAAGAGAGTGCTTTACCGAGTATAATACCGTGGGAATGAATCTAAGGCTGAACCTAGAAAGAAAGGAGACCACAATGGTAAAAGACTTGAAAGAAGAACCGGGGCTTTGATCGAGATAGAAGGACAGAGAGCAAGGAGCGAAGCGCTAGACGCGAGTTTGGTCACATAGGCTCGCTTAGGCTCTTTGCAAGAGTAGGCTGCTTATGTCATTCTCTTTTTCCTCTTCTGCCTTTTCTTTTATTTCTTTTCTTTTAATAGGGTATGCACGTGAAAATCAATATTAAATTTAATTAAATAATAAATAAGAGGGCTTACTAAGAAGGAGAAGGACATCCCTTGTGTACGAACTAGGGCTATTCAAAGACTGTCCAAGAAGAGATGACTGGTCAAGTCTTTTCCTTTCTGTGGGATTACCCTTTGGCATAGGCATAGAAAGAGCTTTCACTCAACTGCCTTTACTGGTCGAAAGAAGACTAGTTGCCCTTCTTCTCTTTGTCCAATCATTCCCTTTGATAAAGTCCCAGAGCCTATTCTTGCAAACAGCCTTTTGTCCTAACTGCGCATTTGAAGCTTCTTCTATCAAAGAGCTTGGGCATCTTTCGATGAGTAGGTCCGGAAAGAGAGTTAGTTAAGGCGATACCTCCCCGTCACTCCGCCTCTTTCTCTCATGTGAAGGGGGTGCTTTCCTTACAGGTAGTGACTAGACCACTTGCATATCGAACAGATTTCACCCTCAATTGAGTAAGTACGATATGACCTAGGAACAACCATAGTACCGAACTTGTATAATCAGTAGACTGTTAAGAGAATGATTTTCTAGATCCTTTGGATCGCTGCGGCCTTTGCTCGTTCCCAAAAGAGTCAACCTTATGTCGTCTGTTATCCACACCAGACCAAGATATTCACTCAATCACAGTAGTTAGGCACTACTGTTGAGAGCATGAATATGAGGTGAACTGCTATATAAAGAATATCCTATGTACACTGTGCCAATGAGGTTGCCTCTTTGGACACACCTAATCTAGAAGTGAACTATTTAAGTAAACGTAAAACTGTAATGATAAGAAGCTCAGATGCGCGAGGTTTTATTCCTCCACCCCTGTTTGCACGGAGGAAAGAGTTGGTGCCAAACAAATCGATAAAATGCCAACAGACAGATAGGGACGGAGCCCCGGCAAGGCGTCTTCCGATCGACACGTAGCAGCCTAAATGTGTAGGATCCTCTTTCCGACGTCAGATCGCACATGGCCTGGCACGAACTCTCGTTCATCAACAACAAGACTCAAAATTTCAGTTGAAAGAAGGGGAGCCCTTCCCTCCTGGTCTAAAAGGTATGAAATCCTCGTCGGTGCCACCTTGGAGGCCCCACATCCCAGTATCATCCGATGCTACTTCGAATTCGGATCGAGCTTACGTTAACCCAATCGCTGAGGGAAGATCGGCGGGGGCTTAAGAGGTAGGGATCGGTAGTGTGCCCCAGATCATCTGGTACCAAACTATTGCTACCCAACTTGGTTCACGCATAAGCCAGTATGTATACCGGTTCGCCATTTACCAAAGAGCGAGATGCTACTCCTGTTTACGGCGGCGGAGGTGCCTTCCAATCACACAAAAAAATGAGAGAGAGGGTAGCCAGTCTATCTCAAATAAAGGGACAAGGTGACACCTCTCTAGTCCATTGGTTAGATGAACGGAGGAACTAGTTCCATGCCTAAAAGGCGATTGGGGGAGTTAGAGGGCCGGAATGGGATAACAGGAGGTCCAGAAGGATATAACCGACCTGGAATATATATATAATTAACGAAATACAGATTGGACTTGTCCTTAAAGAACGTAGAGCCCACAAGGGAAAGAATTGGATCTAAACATTAATTGGTCGTGTATTAGCGGACAATATATGGGTCTACGATGCATTGCCACGCGAAATCAAGATATTGGGATTGGACTTGCCAATCGATTCATAACCTTTCGAACACAACCAATATCGATTCGAACTCCTTTTACTTGTAAGAGTACGTCTTGGATCTGTCGATTATTTTATGGCCGGAGTCCTACTCACGGCGACCTGGTCGAATTGGGGGAAGCCGTTGGTATTATTGCGGGCCAATCCATTGGAGAGCCGGGCACTCAACTAACATTAAGAACGTTTCATACCGGTGGAGTATTCACAGAAGGTACTGCAGAATATGTACGAGCCCTCTGTAATGGAAAAATGAAATTTCATGAGGATTTGGTTCATCCCACACGTACGACTCGTTCACAACTCTCAGGTCCCCACCCGATTTCTGATAGAATTCCTGGTCTGTTCTGCTGTAAAAGCCGGCATTTATGGCACTGCTGCCACCAAGAATGCGTCCTCTGGTGTTGGGGATCCCATTCTCGGATGTGAAGGCTTGGGCAGGGGAGTCAAATGTATCAACCTCAGTGAGCGTGGCCAAGAATCCTTCCTTCTTGGGTTAGCAAATTGGGATTTCCATAAGGCCTCGAAAAAGCACAAGAATGCTTCTTATTGAGGCTAAATAATAGATTTGGATTAGTCTGACCTGTACTCGGTAAATATTCATTTACATAAGAAAGTGCCACAAATCGCTTTGCCTGCCCCAACTCAAATCAAATAACCAGCTATGAAATTTGACGGGTCGATACGATGAACGGGAAATCCCCCGATGTTGCTTCATTGAAGTCCCTCATGGAAGAAGAATTGGCTGATGTTGAAGGCTTACCAAGGGAGATGCTTTTAGTCTTTGAGTCACAGAAGGATGCTCTATAATAACTATTTCCCGGAGGCAGATTCGCAATAAGGGCTTGGCTCTGAACCAGCGAACGGAATACGGGTGAGCCCTCTTACGCATGTAGGGTTAGGATCCAAGGTAATTGAATCCGTCTCACTTCTGCGCTCTTTGCTAGGTTTGAAACCGATTGAAATAGCTTCCTGGCCCACGTGTAGCGGTAGGCAGGAATGCTAATGGGGGTTCGCTAGCCTCGGGTAGGAAAGTCTTTCTGAAAGGGGAGGAAGCGTTGAGTCTTTTACATCATCTTCTGTAGAATCCTCATCCGGGTAAGAAATTCAGTCTGTAAGGAAGCTTTAGTTCCACTTCTCTTGAAGCGTAATACCCTTCCTGCTAGTTTTCCTATCCCCGAATCTAAGGGGGAGCTTGATTTACGGCGAAGACTTGTGAACATCCGAACATTTTCTCCATCACCCAGGGAACGAATGGGGGTAGCTTCCTCTCTGCTAGGCTAGGAATAGGAAGACTTGAATGAAAAGAATTAGAAACTGTGGAACCCTATCCGAATCCATGCCTTTTCTTAGGGGAGTTTAAGTTACGCCCAGCTCCTTCGGACTTCAAGTTCCGTGCTTTCCAATTAGTCACTCATCTCGAGCTACTATTGAATCTACTTTAAGATTGACTTTTTGGAACAAAAACAAGAAAGAGCGTGCGTATCTAAAGACTGAGACTCGGCCTTTAGACTCTCAGTTCCGTCCTTTTCTTTTTTATCGGATCGGACATGAATTCTAACTATACAGATTGTTTTGTTTAAGACATGAGAGGGCAAGACTTTAGGTTCAAGTCAAGTGATTGGATAATGGATAGAGCTTGTGCATCTTTTCGTTCATAGTGGGATAGGGTCCCCTTTTGTATCTGACCTTTAGATCAGGGGAGACAGAATCCATTCTAGAAGGTTTCATTCAACCCTAAACTTTTCCATTGCTTTGGCAGCTGCTCTCGCTTCGTGGCTTGCAGCGCCTGAATCGAATGCTCGAATGTACTTGATTTCCTTTGTCGCTTTAGCTGAGTTCGAATTTCTCTCGGGCTGAATTGAATAGTAGCCTCAAGTCATCTTCCCCTCCCCCATCCTGACTTGGCCCCTCCCTATCCTTCCTTAGCTGCCCTAAAAGCTTCTCTTGATTACTTTCTTTTGGCAAGGGCAGTTTTAGTTGAAAAGAAATCCCGACGAGAATCACTCGAGGATCAGGCGGCAACTACTACTATTATAAGACAGACTTGGCTTCAGACGGACCAATGCCCTTCCTTGATCTTTCAACTCATAGATCCAGATCAGGTTCAACTTCTTGCTTTTTTGCTTCGCCTATCTTCCTATTGGATTCTCTATTCTTCCTTTAGGCTTTTCAACTCCGTTCGATGGCCCGAAGCTGCTGCTCATGGGCCCGTTGCCTGTTCTGAAGTATAAAGTCTAAGGTGTCTATTCCTTCTTTTGATATTCTTTTTTGATTAGATGATTAGGCGAGGGGCCCTCCTCTCCACCCCCCCCCCTTCGCCCCTAGCCCTATGCTCCTGCCAACCTTCCACAGACTTCTCCTATTCCTATTCAATAAGGGAATCATACAAGACTTTCCGTTTGCATCTGATCTAATTCTTTGAATGCTTGAAGCTTAAATAAAGAGAAAGAAAGCCGTATGTTTAGCGTGATGAACTCGTCAGACAAGAGCTAACAGAGAAAGAATGGTATTCGTATATAGATTGGACTTTTTTCAGGAGAGAATACTTATTGAGCGCATGCTTATGATTTCTATTAAGATATGCTAAGCCTTTGCTTATTTATCTAGCAGAGATAGATTCTTATGAATAGGTTCCGAAAACACAGAAAAAAAGAACATACCTTTCCTACTCATTGAGCCAGCCAGGGGGCAAGGAATGCGACGGTGGAGGGGTGGATCCGAGGCATGACTTTCTACAGTTGGCTTAGCAGCTAAGAATGCTAGATCATAGCCAGAAGAAGGCTTTTTTCGCTGTCTGCTAGCTAGTGGCATTAGCGTCTGAGGCTGGTTCGAAGAGTAGAGCGAAGGCGGCCAGTGGTTGTTTGCCGAGGGGCAAGGGGGTGCCTTCTTTTCTCGTCTTTATGGTTGGTGATAGTCATTCTCTCGTGTACTTATATCTGGTCAATGCCATTCTGTCTAGTAATTCTTTCTCTCTCGACTCATAGCATTCAGCATTCAAGTACGTCTTTCTAGTTGTAGAGTCTCTCTTTCCTTCGTGACTCTCGGATCGAAGCGAGTAGTTGCCGTTGTTCCGTGCCGTCAGCGACATTTCTTTCTGGAATTCGTCAAGTCATTTTCATCGTGGTACTACTAGTTACTCTTTTTGGCACATCATAGGCCTCACCATCAGATGCCGAATCCGATGAATAGGAATTCGATATATCATCTTTAGATGAAAAGAAGGAATGATCCGGGCCACTACGGGTAAGGGACACGGGAACAGGTAATTGCCTCTTAGGAGGCGAAAGACCTCCACATAAGATAGGGTATCCTAATAACCGATACGCCGCAGCCTGTTCCTCCCAGGTTATAGAATACAAGGTATGTAGGCAACTCTCCTCACCGGGAACTCAGTCGAGACCGCCTGTAAAACATCTTATACAACCATCTTATCCGAGAATTCCTTTTTTGCAGGTATCGTAAATAAGATCACGGCTGCTTTGAGGTTCATCCAACTAGAATAATCGTAAGATAAAATAAGTCCAAAGAATCACATGCTGACCCCGGACTGACTCAAGGACCAAGACCTACTGACCTTACGACAACAGATGCTGATGAACTAGCTCGGAGAAAGGCATTCCTGGAATCAAGTTGAATATTACTTAATAAGGAAAAGATATGCCTCGTCTTCCTTCCCACCTGGAATAGGACTTTTCCGGGCTCATCAATCTTTCGCCGGAAGAGGAAGAAAAGAAGCGCTCTCACTTGAAGTACAGGTGAAAGGTTCACTCGGCTTTTCGGGATCAAAGATGCTCTTATTTCATTTCGCCAAGTCCATAAGTACCATAAGGCATATACAAATAGGATTGACCATACCAGATTTCATTCAACTGTGGCTTCTCATGAATGTTTTACTTTTCGCGAAGGGGGGGGGGGATTGTTGCCAAAGTCTAAGTCTTTGGTTCCCTGGTAGGAGTCCTGACAGCGTGAGGAATGATTCTGACAGCGGCAAATGGCTGAAAACTGGCTATTTTGAAGGTTTGAGGCAAATCCAGAAAGAGGAGTGGCACAAACTCAACAGCGATGCCAAGTCCAGTCAGAATGAGAAGAAGAAGGCTGTCGGCCACAAGCCGACCATTACCATTATAGGTACCGAAACAAAAGGAATGAATTTGATTCATCTCTAGGTGACCACCTTAGTCACTCATAGATCAGCAAATCCGCACATTTGAAGTCTTGTCGAGGAAGCGAATACTTTATTATAGGCAAACTCACGTAATTCATTAAGGTTACCCAAATGGGAGAAGGGAATCTTTCTACACTAAAAAAGAAAGTGACTGATAATCATTTTATGGACCGTAATCAAAATAAAAACCTTTTCCTGAGCCTAGCTTCGAATCAACTCTTTGTTAATGGTATGGGAATGGCGCTTCTCCTAGATACCTCCTCTAGCTCTATTAACATAGACCCTCTTTCTTCATTCTTGGCTCGTAGGTCACAAGGCAAGAGCCTTCGGGTCTTCTATTTATTAGAATCGGGCACGGTACCTCAAATAGAAATTTCCATTGAGCGGATCCCCTGATTCTAGTTTAGCAGGATCTTTTCTTGACACCGAAAGTACATCTTTGGGAACGCCTAGACATCCATCAGTCAGGAATGTTGGGCACCTCGGCAAATCCACATATTTGGCAATGCTCCTTTCCTGAAAGCGATCGGACGGGTAGTTTAAGAAGTTAAGAGGAAGGCAAGTACTCAAACATAAAGCTTTGACGCAGAAAGATGGATGTGAAAGAAGATTCTAGCGGGCACTCTTCCTCTTTTCCACCCCTACGCTATAACTAATTCTCCGCTTGTAGACGCTGGATGAGACCAGAAGGTAGTAAGCGAGCTATCCCTATCCATTTCGCTTTGTTAGTTAATGTAATTACCTGTCCCCTGACCATCCGCTGACCCGAGGCAAAGAACTGAAAATCCATTTCGTGAGGAGGAGGAACCATGCTCTCCGTCGAACTGCTGCGGTTGTGTCTTGTGTCGGCGCAGGTTCACAGTGGAAAGTGGGTCAGGCGGATCAAGCTTCAAGGCTTCAATAAGAGAGAATTTTGATAAAGAAGGAGAGAGATTTGGCGAAGCTCTAAAAGGTACAGTCATCCAAGCAAGGTCATTTGTGAATTCCCGCAGTCAGCTAACCAGGGAATTCAAGACTTCAGTAAGCCTGCTGTCCCTTAGCTTTCGAATAAGCTGTCCAGTATTCCAATCCGGTTAGGTTAGCATTCCAAGTCAGTTGAACTCGGGTGAGATGAAGACTAAGGGAAGAAAAGAGGACTCAGGCATTGAATTTGCCCTTGCTTTCACTCGATCGGAAGGCGTACATCTTTTTTTCTTTCTTCATGGGACTCAATAGCCTTCTATTACTATCTGCTTAGTAAGGCTAGAAATTGAACTTATTAATGAACTCCTTTTCTAGCAAGTGAAGCTAAGACTGATAGCTAATAGGGCTTGATAACCGGCCCGCTATTCAATATTAGACTAGGGAATGTCGATCTTCCTATCTTACTTAGGAAATATCTCTTCTAGTAGCTAGCCACTAACACTAAGAACTAGTGCTGCTAGCTAACAAATATCACTAAGACAGGAAGCTCGGAGGCCCTTACCTTAGGACACTCCGCCTACTATCTATCTGCAATCCCACTAGCACTTCTAGCAAGAAGGTGAGAGAACGAAAGCAACTCAAATTGGCACTCAAACCTTTAGTACTGGAAAGAATAGATGCCTAGTACTGATAGACACCATATCCACGTAATAGACCTTAGGAATGTTACCCCTAATTCCCCTTATCCATTTCATTTGATAACTTGCTTGCCTTTTTTCTGCTAGTGGATGGGCTGGATTGCCTAAGAGGTAAAGAGACTTTCCTTGCTAGCTTGCCCGTCAGTCTTTTGACCTATAACCTGCTGGCTTAAGTTTTTTCTGGAAGGCCTAAGTCCCTCTATCTATTGTTCGAGTAACTCCGTTCCTTTCAAGGAAAGCCTTTAGCAGTACCTTAGGGAAAAGCCCGTTTTCAAGCGGGTTCTAGGATTAGCACTCAAGCAAGACAAGATTCGAAAGCTAGCACTCTTTTCAAGCCTATAGCCTATATATGAAATATGAATATTCATATATGAATATATGAATTATTCTCAGCCATCCATATGGGAGTTCCCCGCCAGCCTGTGGGAGTGCCACTATCAATAGGTTAGCTTTGCTTTCCTTCTTGTCCACGCTTTGAAAGCTATAAGACAGATTCACAGTAAGCTCTTACTTATGAGGCTGAAAGAGAGATTGTTAAGTTAAGATCTAGTCTCTTGGGAGATAAAATAAAATACACGGCGCCCGGAAGAACTTATTTCCTTTCTTAGCTTGTGCGAGAGTCACTGCGCGGGACTATACGGACTAGTAAGACTCTCTTCCCAGTACTAATCGATATCAAGGGGCGTGGCGCTTGCTTTCATCAAGATCCGATTCAGAGTGAATAGGCACTGCACCTGGGATCTCTTTCAAAGGAAGGAAAGAGGCCAAACCTACCCATGAAAGTAAGAAAGAAGGAAAGGACTGAATCCGCTGCTATTGGTTTACCGCGTAAGGATTTGCGCTCTCCAAGCAAGGCCGTTAAGGGCGGTAAGGCATTAGGCTGTGGTAAATCTAAGGATTGGGAATGAACGAGGGCTTTATCTCGCAGTAAGGAGCAGCAATTAAGCTTTCAATATCGAGAGGAAGGTTCAAAACGTGAGATGGAAATCAATGGGAATAAGCCCTGAAACCACTTTTGCGGCTTTTCAGCCTTCCTTATGAATCGAATTAAAGAAAAAGATTCTTCATTTATTTATGGAAACGGACAAAGCTCTTTCTTTTCTTAGCTGTATATCTAGCGTCAGCATTCTAACTGGAATTTCGTACCAGTCGTCAAATTTAGATTCTGTCTTAGGGGTTCTGGCAAGTTTGACGAAGACAAGCAAAAAAGATTCCCGGACCTTCACGGACATCGAGGCGGAGTGCAGCCTCAGTTATGTTATTGGTCGTAGGAAACCCCAGCTTAGATGCCTTCGGGATCCTTCTGATGACAAAAACACGATCCCAATGCCATTATCCTTTCTCGACCCAGCCTAAGGTAAGGCACTTCTTTTAAGCTCTCCTACGCTTTTATAAGGTCTTGGGGGCAATGAGGGTCCAGCGGAACTGCTGATATCTCTAATCAAAAAGACTGTTTGTTACCTATTTACATTTTCGTCCTTATTCTCGTACTTCCTAGAGTGGAAGGTATGAGTTCGACACCCGCTTAGCCACAAGGTAAGCTCCAACACATGTTTCGTTAGACCGTCAGCGATTTATAATTTATAATATAGAACTTGAATGCCCGCCAGTTCCAAGAGTGCAGTCTACGTAAATACCGTAACTTTTTACATTGAGGTGCTCTAAAGCCTCACTTATCATCACTGGTATATGTCTTATAGCAATTCCATCCATTGAAGTAATTAAACTGCCTTCCTAAAATTTGTGGAATCACCCGCAAAGTATAAATTCACTAACCAATTTACTCAAGATTGAGGTTTTCTCGTGAGAAACTCCTACTTTATTCTACTTGCTCGACCTTGGAAATTGAATTTGGCTGAATAAGGATTTACAACCTTTAGGTCTTCTCCTGTATAGTGAGTCTAGTGCTTCCATCAAAGGAAAGACTCGGCTCTCACTTTGTTAACATAAGGCATCTATAGGACCTGTTTTCGTATGATGAGTATCCGTTCTGGGAAGGGGAGGTGCTACGCGCCTTCAATGAAATATTATCCACTGGTACATTCATTCAGACTAGGCTAGGGGCCTTCTCTTTATACACAGCACTAAGAATACGAGAAAAGAGACTAGAAAGATATAACTATAACCGGTTTGATCAAAAGCATTTTATTGAACTGGATTGCAAGAACTTAATATTACCCCCAAAAGAGACGGGATTATGCCTTACAACCTTCACACTCGCTTAATAAATAAAGCAGGATACTAAATCGAAGATTCCACATCCCCTTTTTTTGTGCAGCTATGAAGCATGGAGATGTCCTTTCTTTCTCTACACCTGTAATTCAAACTATTGCGAGCAGGATGCCAACTCATGTTCCTTCCACTAAACTAATATATAGTTGGTTGGTTTTATAAAGACTCAATAATGTTTTTTGAAAGACTCTTCCATATAAAAATTTCCCTAGTCAAGAATTAGATTAGGGCAGAGATTAGACAATGTCTTAAAAAAGGCCTTATGGAGCAACTGGAAATATCTTCACTTTGACGTCTGTCAATCCTATGACTTGCCCTAGAATCAACCCTAGAACTTGAAAATATCAAAAGCGCCCCAGCTGATTTGACGCGGATTTCTCTATCCTTTTATAACTTACTTGATTGGAGTAATTACCAGACTGAAACCGGGGTGAACCGGTGGAAAACTAGCGTTATAGGTCACTGCACTGTAGTTGGCTGGAGCTTGACTTATCCCAACTATAATACTGACTATGCATAGACGAAAGGGGACATTAGGAAAGCTCTCACACCGCCGATTCAGTGGGTCCTTAAAAGATACCAGGCTTCCGAGTGGCGGAACTGATCAAGTTGTATTCTTTGTTGAGTAAGAGATCAACTTAACTTAGAGCCTTACTTTTCTTATGCCTGGTTTTTATAGCTTGCACTGCAGCCAAAAAGACGGGGCTCTTATATTCGGTTAGGGAGTGACGGGTGAAGTTTAACGGCCAACTTCCATTACATTACTTGACTCTCGTACCACGGGTTCGATTCCGGATCCCTTGCTAAGGAAAGGACCGGGCAGATATTATGTATAAATGGTAGGTAGACTGGCGGCTACCCACTTGTAACTTTAGGGAATCTGGCCTGTCAGTATACATTAGTTGCGTTGAAAGACTCCTCCTGCCGAGGAGAAGGTAAGGAGACTACTACTAGCGATACCAAGCCAAGGTTGAAAGAGAAAAAGAACAGGCAGCTGGTGAACCATACCGAGCTAAAGCAAGGTACGACGCTATCAAGCTTTGTTAGTACTCGACTGAAAGGGGAGGGTTTTTTGCCCTTGAGACCTCGTCAACTACTTAGTCTTCTAGAAAAAGAGAAAGCACAACAACCTTGATCTGCGGCTTTGAACCGATTGGAGGGAGTTCTAACGATCGTAGCGTAGGCCAAGCTGGTAACTCAATTAGACTTTCTTTCCCAGCTATGGATGGTGGGTTTAGTCCCTATCTCTCCTCCTTAAGAGCCCTTAACGCATTCCATAACTGAATGAGCTTCCCCGGAGTCAAAGTCCGTGGACTACAACGCTGATCAATCCAACGAAATAATCCCGGCTAGGCATCAGGCTCGATTCTCGGGATCACTAATCACTAACAGAATCGGAAAGAAGGAGAATGTCCTTACTAAAAACTAAAAACAAAGAAAGTCGGATACTTTCAAGGAAATGGGATTCATTCGTATTCTTAACCTAAGGATAGCGAAAGAAAGAACAAGGGAGGCCTCATTCCATTAAGCAAGTCCCCGAGCTAAGAGCAGGGCGGATGAAGTCGACAAATCTAAGGGTAAGGGCCCTTTGCTTTTACTTTTAGTATCTACTTTCTCTCCGGGCCAGTCCTAAAAGCCCATCAAATTAAAGTCCGCCTTTCCCTTCCCTCAAGAGCTAAATCGACTGCGGATCTTAGCAGCATCGCTTATTCCTCCATCTTCTTAAATAGAAAGAGCATCGGAGTCGTTCACAAGAACTGACTCTTCTCTTTCTCGCTTTCTAGGTTTCGAAAGAGAAGTGCTTAAATTAAGCAGAAGTGATCAACGAAGACCTAATATATAAAGCACTGCTGCCATTTCCTTTGCTATCTTTCAGTCCTAAAGTGAAAGTCAATCAAGAGGGTAAAGTAAACTCGATCTATCTTTCCGCCCGAACTTCTCACCTGGTATGTCCTGTATGCCCTACCAGGGGAATCCTGGAGTTACTGAAGGATATTCTGATTCAAGCTCTGAACAAAAGCTCATTCTTTTCTTGTACCCTCATCGGCATCTCCTTACGCTGATTCAATAGCAACTGGATTGTGAACAAGAGCACGTGAAAGCTCAAAGCTACTGGTTCTGTTCTGTCATACTCTATTCTAGTTCTTTCTACTCTCGAGTTACCTTTCGAGCAGACTCAGAAAAAGAAGAAGCCCACGAAGCGGTAGCAGCTACTTCTTCTGCTTCTTCGGTTGTTGCCACCTAATTAGCTACGATCAATGAAAATATCGTAATATAAGAAAGCTGTGCCACGAACAGCGCTTTGCCCCTTCTATTCTATATAAGCTGCACTACGCCGAATGATAAAGATTTCCTGCTCCCATCTATTTGTTGTGGGGCATCCCATGCTTTCTGTTGGTCAACAACCAACAAGCAAACCTTATCTATTGTTTACTCGTACAGGCTTGACGGAGTTAAGCTGTCTGGAGGGAATCCTTTTTAAAAAATCAATCATGCCTCAACTGGATAAATTCACTTATTTTACACAATTCTTCTGGTTATGCCTTTTCTTCTTTACTTTCTATATAAAAATATGCAATGATGGAGATGGAGTACTTGGGATCAGCCGAATTCTAAAACTACGGAACCAACTCCTTTCACAACGGGGAAAGAAGATCTGGAGCAAGGACCCTAACAGTTTGGAAGATATCTTGAGAAAAGGTTTTAGCACCGGTGTATCCTATATGTACTCTAGTTTATTCGAAGTATCCCAATGGTGTAAGGCTGTCGACTTCTTGGGAAAAAAAATAACTTTGATCTCTTGTTTCGGAGAAATAAGTGGCTCCCGAGGAATGGAAAGAAACATATTCTATTTGATCTCGAAGTCCGTGAAGGACACAGGATTCAAGCCTGGATGGGGGATCACTTGTAGGAATGACATAATGCTAATCCATTTTCTACGCAGCCAAGGAATCGTAGTAAGATAGACAATAGGCTGAGAACGATTGGCTAGGTCGTTCGGAATCGATTCTTTCTCGATCAGAATAGTGGAATGGAAAGCACTACAAGAAAGATATACTTTTTTTCAAATCGCCCCGCGGTTCATAAAGTTTTTCGAAATTCTCTTATCTTTTTTTTTTTTAGTGGGGAGGTTCGGGAAGGGAGCGAGACCAAGAAGAAGAAGAGGCAAGGGCAAGAAGATCAGAAGCTAATCCTTGTCCGGGAAAGGCGTATTAGAAAGGATGTCCCCCCATAAGAGCGTACGCACCTTACTCGACTAGAAGAGGACCAATCCGAAGGGGTCCTAACAAGGTCGGGGAGTTCTGTCCGTCTACTTTCTTAATATGGAACTGGGATTGAGACTTTCACTTTCATGCTAGGAGTTGAAGATGGACTAAGCTGTTCCCCCAAGAGCAGTCCAATCTTAACGCTTAACGTCAGTAGCTCCTCGAATTCCCGAGGCCGACCCGTAACACCTTCTACTTACTATGAACTAGGATCAACTCATAACATAAACTCAAAGACGCCAGAAAAGCACATTTAACGCGATTCATCAGGTTGTTCAGAGGCTCAGGCTTTGGATTAAATCATAAATGCACCTCAACCGAAGGTACTGCAAAAAAGGAGTCTAGTTTCATCTTCGTGATTCCCTGACTGTAAGGCATCCCAAGGAGCGTGAAGGATTTGAAGCTGAGTAGCCCGATAGCACAGGCAAATTGATTTGTTCAATTTGGCCCATCCATCTTTTTGCGATTTAAATTGAATAAGTAAAATAAAAGTAAGTAAAATAAAAGGCTATAACCTCTTCCTGCTCTTCCCAAGCAGCAAGAACAAGAGGGGATCTTGCCGATTCTGATTAACTTGCGAAAAACAGGGAAAACTAAATCACATCTTCCTCTTAATTAAGGGCTCGATAAGCATAAGCCTTTTAGTCCCACAGCTCCTTACAGAACACTTGCTACCGTGGCCTAAAACGCACCTTCGTAGAGGAACGTGCTACTTTATAAAAAGAAAAGACCGGGGCAAAGGAGCCAAGACAGTAAGACTGTTGCTAGCACGACTTATGGCTTTTAAATCTCTTTCTTCATATATGATACCGTCCGCTTTTCTATCCGAAACTATAGAACAAAAGAAATATAGATATTTCCATGGTAGGAATAGGACAGTTGCACTAAGGAATAGAGCTAGGGATTTGATAAAGGTGATAGGACAGGGTTCCCTGCCTTAGTCTCAAATAGGGCGCAAGCTAAGGATATGTATACCTGGGTGAAACTTTTTTTATTGGGTTTATGAGTTGCTTAGGAGTTTGAGCTCTTACTTTTCGTAGTAGTAGTTGCTGGTCTAGTCTATTGGCGAAAGGAAGGTCACCGCTGCTTTTGCCTGATTGTCTGAAGTGAAGTAGCCTTCCCGCTTAGCTTTCATTTGACACTGAACCGCTGTTGCTGACTACCACCGGGATGTAACCGCTGCCCTCGGCCCTAACAGCTTATTTACCCCTTAGATGAAAAAGGTCGGACCTTATGCTATTCTATTCTTTTTTCACGTCAGAAATTGCGGTCCGGGTAAAGCTCAACATACACCTTCGGGGGAAAAGAGTGAAAAGGTCTTATTGTATTGATTCCCGAAGTGAACTTACCGTGATTGCTTTAGGAGTTTAAGAATGTCGAGATGCAAATAGAGGGGGATTAGCGTTGAGAATTCGAGATTCCAATCCACGAAACAACTGCTGCTTATTCAGGTACTGGCTAATGCTCCTATCGAAGATTCTCGAAACTCTCAATCAACTATGGGACTCCTTTCTGGCAGGGGAGATTCCTTTGATAGTTGTGGAGCTCTGTGGCTGGGATGTCCAATCTCTCGATGACAAACGACTCTGTGCTCCGGTGTAATAGCATGTGTACTAGAGGGGCTGAGTATTCATTCCATAAGGGCGGGCTAGCGAGTCAGCCAAGCGATTGTAGATTCTCGGAACATGGATGAAGGTGATCCTCCTAAAGCGCTTGATCAGGTCAATGTCATGGTACGATATTGGGGCTCTTTGGTCTTCCATTCTCCCCCCTTACTCACCTCTCTCTATAAAAAAAGCCTTTCCCCTTTTCATAATAATAAGGTAAGCGTCCAGCTAGAGCTCTTCAACAATCAACTGAGCTCAGGAAGTCAGGTTAAGACGTCGACTTATACAAGGAGGAGATGAAAAAGAATTCCTGTCTTTAGAAGTCAATCCCACAAAACTACACTTGTACGCTTGACATGAAAAGTAGAGGCAAGCAGAGTCAAAGGCCGAGCCTCAACCAGCAAAGGGGGACAGCCATGCCAATCCAAGCAGAGCAACTAGAAGCTCACTCTACCTTTATTTCTTTACCTTCGACTTCGTTCTTCAAGGAGACTCATGTGCATTTCCTCTGTTTCTTTCCTTGTGCCTTTAGTTGAAGTATAGGTCGTCGATTCTGATGGGATTTTTCCTTCTGTTGAGTGGTAAAAAAGGGATTTCTCTAGTAGGTAGCGACAAGAGACTACATCAATAGCTGAAACTTGTTTTCGGCTAGGGTAGGCTTGGAGTCATAAGTTCTCTCTTTCCCAACCAAATAAGCACTTTTGCAAAGTTCACCTTCCCGCGGTCAAAACAAGACTTGCGGATAACAATCAGACCTTACCAGGGACAGGGACCAGACTAGAGAGCCTAATTAACATTAACAAAAATTCGGGCTTGCTTTCTCAATTCACATCTATGAGCGACGATTCCTATAATCTCTTGCTCGCTTCGATCGGAGACAGCTTAGGGAAGGGAAGAATGATGGGTCGCTAACAAGGCCCCTAAATGACCGTTCAGAAGGCCTACCCATTTTTTTCCCAATCTGTCACTTGCTCGTCCCTCTCTCATGAAAGATTGTCTCTCCTCTCTGGCTTTCGCAGTCGCTTCTGTTATGGCCCGCCGATGACTTTGTTTTCAGTTCTTCTTAGGAATGCGATTGATCATTACATTAGGTTTCCGCACCCTTTCGGATATGGCCTGGAATGAAAATCGTTAGTTCTCAAAATCTTGAGAGCCAAAAAAAAGAAAAAGAAAGCCCCGGCTTAACGTGCAAAAGAACGCATTAGAGAAGCCTTTGGCAAAGGAATTGGAACAGGAAGGAAGAAGCTTGAACTAAGCTTTCAACCCGCTAAGACGATCTGTCAACATTGATAGTAACACCCCTGGGCAATAACATCTTTGTTTCACGTATTACCAGAGTCATCCTCTAGGTCTCTCGAGCCTTCTTTGTCATGCTTAGCTCTCAGAATTGGAAGAGAACACAAAACTATCGTTGGTACTTATAACTTCTTTCTATTGAAGGAACTTAGCCTCTGAACGAAGATTTGAAATAGTATAGCTCTCCCTCATCTTTTTTCTACCTTTAGGGTTGGCTCGAACTTCCGAGTAGGATTCACAACAACTAATAAAGAACTAAGGGGGAATAACTCTTAGCTTTGAGAATAGCTTGACGCCTTATCATTTTTAGCGGGATTGACAGACCAACTTGCTTTGAGAAAGTACTAGCTAGCCCTCCTTGGGACATCTGTACTAGCTGTCATCCTTACCTGGGATGGTATGGAAAAGGAAGCATAAAGAACCCTCTTTCGAAAAAGAGAGTCTCAATACGATGGTGAGACAGCTATTTATAGACAAGTCAGAAGATTGAATGTTGAATGGCACCGGGATCATTGGTTGATACTTCTTTGTACAGTGGAATTACGTTATAAAAGATCAAGTCAACCATAGGAGCTTCCAGCTGCACTAGTGGACAGAGAAGGAACGAAAGGAAAGAAACGAACAGATATATTCTTTATAATTTATTCTCCGAATATGTAGGAAAATACACTGATTCCTCTCTTAACCGAACAGCTACACTGCAAAACTGCTAACACCAGAGCTATTCTTTAAGTTAAAAATGGACCAACCATATAGCTGCCTACTTTCTTCTTTAAGCTGGAAACCACGTAGCTACACTGATTGGGCTTCTTCCTTCAATTCACAAATCAATTAATGGGAAGTTTCGGGTAGTCTTCAATAAAGAAGTATGACCTGAGCGACGAACTAGTAACATCCTTTATCACTTAAAAAACACTATAGTCAGAGCTCCATACTCGTAGTTAACTCCCCTCCGCTCAGCGGCTACCAGAAAAAGAACAAGGAAATAGGAGATAGTAAGAAGATTCAGTCTATTCATAACGAAATCTCTAGGCACCTCAGTCCGGACAAAGAAACTCCTTTTCTCAAGGTCCCGAGCACAGGAAAGATATCACATACTAACTAAGACAATCTTGGAAACCTCAATTCAAGAGTTCCCACTGCCTGCTGGTTTAGCCATAACACCCATACCTTTAGGGAGTAGGCGTAAACGTAAACAAAGGCTTTCACTACCTTACACTACGGACATTTCCTTCTCTTCTTTGATCTCCGGAGAAGTTCTTGTAGCCGAGGCAGCATCTATAGCTGATGCACTGATTCGAGAAATAAATGGCCTTATACATTACATAAACTAATGGGACGAAATTGTGATAAGCGAGAGGAACCTTCACCTTTTGGAATAAGGACAATGAAGGTAAGGTATGATTGAGACCTCTAGGTATGGTCCCAGAGGAAGATCAGTCCTATATAACATATACCACATTAGCCCCGCCCAGAAGATATTGAAAGAGGAAGCTGAAAATCCATCTGGTCCCGGTGTTTTTGAATTGGGCATTGAGAAGATGAAATTTTTGATGTCGCTTTCTTCTGGCAATCTATCATTTTCCTCATCTGTGACCAGAATAACTCCCATCAGCTTGGCCCGTAATCTAGGATTGTCCAACTTGTACAGATTATGAAAATAGGCAACTGTTTCATTCTGAATGTTTTGCTGCCCATAAACTGTTGAGCCCATCATCAAGCCTCAATTGTGATAAACGATTTCTGCTTCTGCGGTTAAGGGTTTGAAGATGGAAAACTTTATATTCCGATCTACTTCCTTAAGTCAATCAACCCGAGACTTTTGACTCCAAAGAATTTCTTTTTGGAGTAGGCATTCATTATAGTATTTGCGTTTCGCACTTCAGCCTCTTCTTTGAGTTTCGCCAGATTGGGCCTGAATGCATTACCAATCTCAATCTGTAAAGCCTGTAAGTCAGACTTTCTTTATCAATATTCAGGTCTTAATCCCCCACCCCCGTACGATTCCATCTTCTTAATTCTTGAGCTGTCCTGCCCAGATTTAGGGAAAGTCTCAGGCTATAAGGCATCGGGGAATGCTTTTGCCAAGCTTTTCTGACCACGTCCACAATAGATGGGTGCCTTAACCAAAATTCATGGAACCAGAAAGGGAGCCTTCGAGGACCAGGGTCTGGGTCAGTCGAGAAAAGGATTTGGATCTTATTTTGCTTTAGCGAGATGATTCACCGTAGTATTACTAAACTTGACTCTCTAATCACCATTCACCATTAGCGACTATCCGAAAGAACGAGAAAAATTTACATTTAGTGGGAATCCCAGTTGCAGGTCTCTACATTTATGATACAGGGAAAGGATTTTACTTTACCTACAATCCTCCTTTCAATTTGCTTCTGCTGAAACTTCGTTTTCAACCGAGACTAGTGCCTAGTGTCTAAGCCTCTGTCCCAATTTTCTTCCTGTAAAAGAAAGGAAATTCCCACGGGGGAGACTCGGCTTGTTTTCTCTTTCTGCACCTACTTCGTATACTCTTGCTTCAGTTGAAGACTCACTTGCTCTTATACTCTAGTTATCTAGCTATCGCTTTTTCTTCAAAAAAGCTCTTACGTTACGTAAACTTCACTCGCTCTTATGGTGTAGTAGGTCTTACCTTTCTGGATCCGGCCAGCTAATTCAATTGATCTGGTACCAAGGAGTTTACTCTTCTTAGTCTCAGCTTGCTTTCTTGCCTTGATCGGAGTTGAACGTAGAGGGAAGTCGCGTCGTGAGTTAAGTCATAAAGAAGCGAATCGAGATGACAGGACCATTCTCTTCCTTTCGCCAATGCACTCTTTTGTCATTTTTTTTTATAACGAAATACTTCATCCATAAACGAGCTTTGAACTAAGCCCCTATGAATTAGTTCTAAGAAAGGAATGCGATAACCAGAGAGAGAAGGCGCAGGCGATGGGCCCCATACATCAGAATGCACAAAGGCTAATGGAATTGAAACAATCAGAAGATTGGAATTCGTAGGTGTTGCCCGTGTTTGGCCAGCTGGGCAGCTAAACCAAGAAGAGAATGAAGAACTAGCAGATGCAGTAAGCAATTGAAGGCGTTCTAGTTTGTTCAATGTAGTCGAAGACCTAACAACCAACAAGACCTCTATAAGCCCTTAGTTGCCAAAGATCAGGAAGCTCTTTGTTATGAAGAAGCCACAAATAAATCAGAGGAGAATCAAGGTCTAAAGCATATATGGGTTGGCTACGGGCGGCACCCTATAGCTATGACATTATGCGTGTGTAGATCCTTGACAACACGGAGGAGTAAAGATGGCATAGCTTTGGCGATCATCACAAAGTTGTCCAACCGATCCAATTTTTTGAGAGACTGACTTTAGGAACCAACATAGCATCATTGAGATAAATAACATTACCAGAACGAGATGATAAAGAGATCGTACCAATGTCTGAGATAGAGAGTGGGGTGTAGGTAAGTACGAGCCTCTCTTAGCCTGCCTTTTATTAAGAGAGATCTTCCTGGGCTAATGCACCTTTGCTCACCTTAAAGTCGGGGAAGAGTGATCCAGTTCTAGCCTTTAAACACCAACCACGCCTTTTAGCTCAGGAGAAGAAGACGGAGGATAGATTCTCAACGGGTAAACCCTTTATTCAGGGATTTCCTTCCAGTATGCTAGTTCAGGAGCTAGGAAGACGTCCATAGGAGAGAAGCAACCCCCTTATGGAGCTACAAGACCACTAAAGGTATGAGGTTCATTGCCAAAAAGAAACACACTCCCTAGGGAGAGGTCAAGGCCTCACTCTACTACTTAATAAAGGGATGAGTTGTGGAAGGCCAAGAGTCAGATTGCCCCGACCCAACATCGGATTCCTAGGATGGCCGATGCCAATAGGACAGGCTGAACCGGAGGACATGACGAGACCACCATAATGGAATTGAAATTCGACTTCTTCTGTCATCGGCGAAAGCCTTTTTTCAGTTCTTCCCATCAATAAAAAAGAGGAAGAATTCGGAGTGGTGCCCCAGGAACGTCAAGTCCTGCAGCATATCCTGCAAATAGACGAGATCCGCCTCCTCCTCGTCCAAGAGCAAGAGATGGAATTGGACTATCTCTTGGAGAGTGACCCACGCTGGGATCGGCGGAATCCCAGGAAGGTTTGTGAGGAGATCGGTGATCTTTTCCATGATTTCTTGATAAAGAACTAAATAGCTATCGTCATAGTCGGTATCGGGCGAACTTAAGCGTACCAGGTCCCCAGGGAAATCCGACTCTTCCAGGGGGGTGGGACTCGTCGGGTCAGCACTGAGAGAGGCTTCCTGCACAGGGGTGAGCTCTTGAGCAACTTGATTAGATGAAGATGTTGCTTCATCTAATCTGGCTCGCTTGGATTCTGGACATAGTGAGTGATCTTCCCCCCTTGAGCGTTTGCCCAAGAGCTTTGTGCTTAAGCAAATGGAAAGAGCCAAAATTATAGTCGAGACTGCTACGGTGGTTAAATCCGCGGTCATTCTATTTTCTCTTTTCTTTCTTTTCTACGCTTTGCTTTTTCATTCTCGTCATGCTTTCATTCCAATTCCAAATCGTCATCTGCTTCGATATTTCTCCGGTGTTCTCTCAGAAGTTGCCGGATTTGACGATAGGGATAGTTTCTGTCTTTGGCCACGGCCTCTAAATTCATGATCCCTTCCATATCTTTCTTCGTTCGTAGGGAGGTCAAAAGTTGAAATGAATTGGGATTCCGGAATGGGGGCAATCAGCCCCTTCTTATCTTCCTCCTCAAGTCTTTCGTTGAAAACTCGAAAGAGACTTTTCGCCCACTCGCGTCGCCCGAGTTCTGAAAGAAAGGTAAAACTCTCTTTTTTCTCGTTTTCGGAATGACTGTCACTCAACGGGGTGGAAGTCGAAGGTGGAGAAACCCCCCTTGCTTGGTCTTCTTTCTCCGATTTGGGAGTATAAAACTCCTCGGGCTCAGTGCTCGTTTGGCTTTCGCCTGAGCAATGCCCCTCACCTCAAGAGAGGTTCCCACTGAAGTAGATGCAGACAGGGACGGCGAGCTTGATGTCCCGGAAGCTGGACCCATCATGTTAATAACTGAGTCCATCATACCAGAAAGAAGGCCCATCCCAAGGAGCCAGCCACCCTTCCCATCCAAAGCACCGAGACACAGAGAAAGAGAGGGCCCGCCCCCCCCGAGAGATTCCCGCCGGCCATGCAAGAGATCTAAACTACCAAGCCACAGAAAGAAGCAATGGTACACACCGAGAAAGGCAAATAAGATTAGTAATCGAAAAAATAGAATACAAAAAAAGAATTTAGCTTTTCTCGTAAGAAATTAGTAGTAGTATCTTCCCCCCGGGAAGCAGCCATAACTGAGCAGTAATTGACCAAACGAAAACACTTCCTCATAATCCAATCTCTCTTTTGTTTCTTCTGACCGGACCGGATGTTTTAATTTTGCATTTCTCTCTGCGAGTGGTAGAACCTAGTGAACCAGACGTACGACTTCTGAACCCGAAGCTCTTATGCTCGACGACTTAATACAGTTGCTTGAGCGCTCCCTTCTTGATCCTCTTTTTATCCGATTTTGGGTCCTAAGGGTCATGTGGAACCCGAAACTATAGGTCGCATTATGGATTTGAAGTCAAGCGCTCCGCGACTTCGCATAGTGAGGAAATGGTAGCGTGCAGGCAGAAAGATATAGTAAGAGGCGCACTCCTGGGGGCATAAATAGGAAAAGTTTTTTAATCCTAAATACAGGAGGAGCTCCCTCCTATGTTTCCAAGAACAACGGCAAAAGAATGATGTGAAAAAGAGGGAACGGGAAGCGCTTCGCTTAATACCTGATCCCAAAATGGAATCTAGATGAGCTTACGACTTACACTAGAGCAGAAGACCTAAAAATACCCATTTATATTCTATATCAGACGAAGAAAGCCTTCTGTAGCCGGGTCTATCGATTTCCTTTGGTGATTACTAGTATAAAAAATTCCTATATTCCTCTCACTAGGAGTTCTTTTCTTTGAGGTAGGATGGTTCAATCAACCAATATATGGGTAGAATGAAAATGAAATTAGGAAATAGGGTACAATGGAACTAGGAATAGGAGGAGGACTAAGACTGGAAGATTCACATCTAAGCAAGAAACCTGAGGGTCTTCCGGAAGAAGAGATGAACTAGAAAACTATTATCTGAGTGCAATGAAAACAGACTTTTCTGAGGGCTGAACGTAGTGAAGGTAGCTTGGTTGGAAAGGTTAAATCAAAAAAGGTGAAATTGTATGTACGTAGTCGCTATAGCTCAACTATTGGAGTGAAAGCTTCGGTTTCGAAAGTAGAGTGAAGGCAGCAAGCATAGGTCCTTCGGTCCATAGGCAGGCGATAGGGATAACATTCATCGTTTAAGCCTTAACCCTCTGAGTTGTGTGCTTCCCCTTCCAGAGCTGGGCTACTACCCTAATAAAGTTATTCCTAGCGTATAGGATTGGACAGATTGATTCTTTCTATAATACTAATAGAGTACCCAATATTAATTTAATAGGCTATATATAATAGAAACTGTATTCAAGATTTTGTATAGGAGCTCAGATTCCAGTCCTTTCGTTAGAGGTAAGCATAGTTGGAATCTCTTCCTGCGGCGAATAAAGGAAGAAAAAGGGCTATCTAATGGATATAATGCAAGCAAGGAATCCTCTTTTTGAGATTAAAGTTAGCTTAGAAGATAAAAAAAAACTAAGATACTAAGCATGAAATCAGTCGCTAATTTCTATTTAGCAATAAGCCCAGTGAAAGTCCTTCTTTTCTGATTCAAGTAGAAGACCTTTCCTTTTCTATTAGGAGCTCTAAGCGTAGAAGCTGCTCTTAGCTAGAATATAGAGATAAGCTCTGTTTGTCTTCCTGTCTAACTCCCTTTACTTGAGTTGAGTAATTTCCTAGTGATGGTGTAGGACTCTCCCCTAAAGGACTCCTACTCAGCTATTCTCCATTTCCATTAAGACATTAATCTTATCCTTTTTTATAGTAAAATGAAACTATAAAAAGCGATTTCTTTTTGCTAGGATAGTCGCGCTTCCCTGGCCTTTGGACTCATCTTTCTGACTCAGGAATAACGGGAGGGTAAAGTAAGATCTCTTCCGCGCTCGTGCCCCATACCTGTTAAGGTAGGCTAACTTAACCCTTCGCTCTGCCCACTGGGACTAGCCTTTTTTTTGCTTTATCAGACTTCATTGTCATCTTTCCTGCTACGACCATGAGCGCTTCATCAGACTCGCCCGTAATCCTTGCTTTCGTTCGGTTCCGCTCTTTCTGGTGGGTTGGATAGAATATAGGTGTTTGCCAGCGCTTCGGCTTTTGTCAATGCCTGTCCATTTCCTGTTGTGGGCTGGGTTGTCAGGAAGTGAGCCCGAAAGGAAAGGGGCATCCAAACAAAAAAAAAAGAAACCTTCTGGAGAACAAATAAATAAGAGAAGGAATAAAGAGCCGTAAACGAAGAGATCATATGCGAACCACTCTTCCAATCAATCCAACAGAAAAGCAGGCAGCTCAATGTTAACTATAAGTCATGGATTGCCCCACGTGAATATGATGCCCTGAATTAAAAGGGAGGCTAACCCGTTCACTTGGGGGGAACGCAGGCCTAGAACCAGCACAAGGCGACTCCACCATTTCTAGCATTCCTAGTTTCGCGCTTGGTTGAAGATAGAATATAGCTTTCCAAGCGGACTGAAGAAGACCTGGTTGAGTCGGGGACACTTTCACTAAGTAAGGCGGCTATCTAATCCACGGAAAGTAATGAGGATGGTCTAGCCGGTGCCCGGCTTGCTTTTGGAGCAGGAGACGGTGCCAACGGCATCTAGATGCTGGTGAGTGCGGTGCGAATGGAGTGTTAGTCTCGCTGTGTTCCACAGCTTCGCCTCGCCATTTCGCGGGAATGAATGAATCGGCAGAGGCTGATTCCCTTCCTTGGGTAACCCCCCTGGAGCCGCGGATTCGCCTTTGTCTTATTCGTTTTATTATTCATCCTACTAGCCATCAACATCTATTGCTGGGCTTCAGTGATTGAATAGAGGCCTGAAGTGAAGCAAGGAACTGCAAGAATTGACCATAAATCTCCTCTTAGGTAGACTAGAAGGAAGAGTTCGGGATTAAGCTTCCATACCTAATATGTCCATCATCGAATACGCTGCTATTGAAAGGCTCTTGCCGCTGCTGGAAGAAGGGCTCTTTCTTTTGATTGAGAGCTGCGAATTGAATCATAGCCCTATAGCAATGCAAAGCAGACTTCCCCCCGTTTCCAGAGTGGGGCAGAGAATTTCTTTTAGCAACATGATTGAGAGATGCTTGAAGTCATAAGAAAGCTAGAACTCCGAGTCGAGTGAAGAAAGAATTCTATTCTTGATAGGCGGAAAGCCAGAAAGAAAAGAATGGCATTTACGCGGTAAGAAGCGAGGTGCCGAGTCAGATTCTTTTTGATTTGAGTTCCGGCTCGGGGCTAGAGAAAAGAAAAGCTACTCCTGATTCTTGATAGCACAGGAAAGAGAGCATCCCTACCTCTAATGATTTGTACTTGAACTGACCTCAAGTCCTGTTTTGCTGCTTAAGGAGTGGCCTTCTAGGAGGTTTTCTATTTCGTCTCTGGCTTTTCTTCCTTCCCCCGGGGAAGACTGGGGTGAAGCTCTTGACTGATCCATAGACCCCCTCTTTCTAATTTAGATTCCCAAAGTTGTCCGGTTGGCATATCAGGTGTAATTTAACCAGCTCGGAAATAGTCGATTTAAAGCTTTTATAGTTATAGGTAAAGCCCTTCGGAAGATCGTAAGATAACTGAGAAGAAAAAGAACTGTTCAAAACGTACGAATATACGAGTGAATTGAAGCTAAGACGTGACAAAAGCGCTTTTGTCAAACCGAGTGTTCACAGCGCCCTTTACTTTGCACTAAGTTTATTTCTAAAAGATCACCCTAGCTTCTATTGCTCTACCAGCATTCCCGCTGTCATGCTTTCGCTGGCTCGAGCCCATTAATAAATGTCAGAAGTTGGAGTCAGACTGCTCATAAAAGCCGATTAGCTTGCACGGGATGTTTGATCAGTTGGACCTTTTGTACTAATTTCCCCCAGTTCTATGAAGGGTTCCCCAATCCCGACAACAGCTCCAGCCGAGAGCAATGGCGAATGTGTTTTGGTAAGACCAACTTTCTCTCTACTTGATACCTATAAAAGTACCATTTTCGGAGGCTTTTCAGTTTGATCGTGCCTCCTTCTACGAAAATCCTGCCGCATTTTCTAAAGAAATGATCTTTCTCGATCCGCAAAGAAAGAAGGCTTGTGCAAGTGAGCGAGACCCTCCTGTTCCTTGAGCCTTTGCCGGTTTCCGTCTTTCATTCAGAAATGAGGCTCCTACCTAACCAAGAAATGAAAGAAACCAGTAATTGCCTCAACCACTTGACACGAGACTTTTCCTTCCGAGATAGGAGTTAAGAGCTTCAGGCAGTACCACAGCCCTAGGCGCACTATCATAGGTAGCACAGGTCACAGCAAGACTTCAATCTCTCGATCCAGGCAAGCGAAGTTTGTCCTGCGATATGCCGCAGGCTAGGATTACAGGTTGAAAAGGAGGGATTTGTCCCGGAAGAAAAGAAGTGGCATTTCCTTTCCGCTTACTACCAATCACAGAGGTACCTCACTCTATCTGCTGTTGGGCTTTCTGGTGAGATAGGAATTGGTAAATAGCTATTATTTCAATGCTCTGGGAATTGGGCACTGAAGCCCTACCCTAAAGGAGAAGGAGAGTAGGTTCGCTAAGCGAAGGCACTTTCACGAGGTAAACTGATTGTATGGGCTCTATCATGCTGGCAAGGGCATGAAGGAGAAATCCTCTAACTTTTCTTAAGGCAGCCTATTGAATCAGAAATGCAAGAGAGAGGGCCCAGAGAGAGTTCGCTAATGTAGGAGTGTGCTGCCTAGCAAAGTAGTACTCTTAGCAACTAGCTTTACTGAAAGCCTTAGTAAGTCAGTCTAGCAACTTCCTCTTAACTAAAGAGGTAGGTTGGTTAGGTTTATTGCACCAAAAAGTCGAGGAACTAAGAACGAACAGAAGACGAACGAGATCAAAAAGAAGAAAGAAGTGGAATGAGTCCTAGGCGAAAGGAGAAAAGGATAAGACCAGGCGCATCTGAGATAAGAAAGACAAGAGCTGATGCACTAGCACTGGGTTATTGAAAACTTTCCTAATCTTGACCAACGGATACGAGAGCAAGGGATATTCCAACTGGTTGAGCTGATACGAGTAGTTAAAAATCCTCGTCTTCATTAAGGAAGGCGGATAAAGAATCTATTTCCTTATTCTGGGCATCGAGGTATGTCTTTGATTCCGCCGGAAGAATGAAAGTGCTCAATCCGATCCCCTGCCTTAGCCTTTGCTTTCCTATTCTCCCCTCTTGGGGAAGATTAGATCCTTAGTCCTCCTTCCCGGGTGCTCCTCTTCCTGCTTCAAGGCAGGTCGGAACCATATTGAATGGGGTTATGGTTCATTGCCCTGGCATCTGTCTTGTACGTTGGTGTTGGGCACGCTTTATTTATTTGAGTGTCCGTGTCCAAAAAGAGATTTGGGTGTGAAGCAGGCTCTAGACCCGCTTCTGGTGCCCCTACAAGCCCAGACCAGTGTGACACCGAAGCTCCTTTCTATGAAAGCCTCGGTCGGAGACCTTTACAGTCACCTCCTTTATCTTTATAGCTTTATCTTTATAGTTAGTGGTTCTATCTTAGTTTCTTTCCATTTTCTTTTTCGATTTTTATTTTGTTTTTTCGACAGTACTGGATTTCGGGGAAAAGAAATCATCTTCTAAGGTCAATGAAAAACTGACTTGATTTGACCCGTTAGATTAGACTCTTCTTGAAATCGGTCAACGTTGAGGACAACAAACTCCTCTACAACATTATCTTACGCAGCAGGAGCGGTATCTAAGCTGACTGAAGGGCTTTTGCCCAGTCCAGTGACATCTAAGTTGACTGGCCGGAATTCACTGCTCGAAAGCAGAGAATAGATTAGACTAGCGGATCGCTTTCCTTAGGTTGAGTTGACAGCTTCGCTAGAGATTCTTTTTTTAGGGCTGCTAGAATGCGGTTTGTAGTTACACTAATCAAAGTGTTGAAAAAGATGCCTTTTCAGGTTCCAGTCTTCTTCACTGGATTCAACTTAGGTGGAGTAGGAGTGGAGCTTTCCCCCTTATGTTATGGAGTTTCTTCCTCTCATTTTGTAGAGTTGGGGAGGGAAAATCAAGATAAATTACTAAGTTCTTACCGAAATCTTATTCTGCCTGCTTTGAATAGCGTGGGCCTTCCTTGCCGCGGATTATGATCTTTTGATCGGTCAAAGCTAGCAAAGGAACCCCAGTTCCTATCGTTTTATGATCGTAGACCATGTCAGTTGATCTACCGGCTAGTTCCCAAACGTTATTAATAAAATATTTCATTTCTTGAAATCGAATACGCCTTCTGAACTACTCCATTCCATGGTTAGGATCTGTCCTTCTAACTCCAATATCATAAGAGAAGAAGGGAGAGTCAAAGAAGAAGTTCAAGTACTTTCTCGCCTTATCAAGGACAAAAATACGCTGTTTCCTCAAACTAGTCTTTTTTCTCGATTCTATATGAGTGGAAATCGGGTTTAGGCCCATTTGACGTCTCTAAAACTTTTTTTAGATTGGATCCGCATCCTAGCTTGAGAGTGTTGCTTTCTTGACCAGTCGTGAGATTAGGCGTTTAGAGATCGACACTGAGTTAGTAAAGAACTGGGAATCGCTAAAGTGCTGCTTTCTTCTTTTCCAGAGGATTAGAATACCCCTTGAATTGAGTTCTCCTTTTGAAAAGAGAAGTGGAAGCTCTTTATAGTAGTCTATTCTGCCCTGCTGTTCCTTCTGGCCTCCCCCTTAGCTGAGAAGCTGCTTAAATGAAGGTATCACACGTGGATATCTAAAAGAATGCGATAGAACACCTTTTCTGACATCAGGAGAATCAAGCTTCAAGCCAATCGGTCGGGTACGGGTAAGGCAAGGGCATGGATGAGTGAACTCGATGCTAAAAGAGAAGGCTGCCTCCTTTCAAAGAATTGTTGAAGCTGCCGGGCATCTACGTAGGACCTGTTGCGAAGTATTCCCAACCATAAAAAGAAAAGCCAAACAGTGCAGCTCCTACTCCTAAAATAAAAGGCAAAGGGAATAGAGCGATTGTTCCAATCAGAGAAGCCTGCCCCGACTGTGCATCGAGAAGTTCGTCTAAGCATGAGTTTATGTGGGAACGTCGATTCCATCTCTAGCGTAGCGTGGATAGATAAGCCCGAAGCTAGTCTTTTTCGTTATGATGGATGGATTAGATTCTGCAAGAAAAGGCTCTTATTTTCAGCTCCGCTACTAAACTCACTTGGGGAAAGCAACTAGGTCTCACGAAGGGGGTAGGACAGAAACTCATTTTTTCCCATCGAGAAAAAAAAACCTAAGCGAGACAAGAAGGGGAGCTATTCCCTTAGTGACAGTAGCATCTTTCTTCCTGGTAAAGAACCAGCAATTTATCTACTATTAATATAAAGAAAAGAAGAATGAAGAAATACCCTCTACGAATGAGCAGAAAGCGAGACTGCGGACATCGATTACATAACGAAAATCACCATAGAAACCTCTCTTATAGGCGTACAGACAAATACAAAGAGGGTCCCATAGATCAGGATATAGGTTGAGAAGCACTACGAAGGACTACCGGCAAAAGAGTAAATCATCGATCGACTCAATTCCTTCTGGTCTAGAAAGAGAGGCGCTGAAGTAACTGGCAATAGTGCAGAAAAAAGCTTTACCCAATGATACGAATGTGGAAAGATCAAGATGTGAGAATCATGTAGATAGATTGGCTTATTGCGTGTAGCAGTACTTTCTTTAAGCTTTAAGGGGTTGAGCCTCAGAATGGCCTTGCTCCCTCCGCTGGAAAGAAGAAGACCTAAAAGTGATATCTGTAGGCCGACCTTGGGATTGATACGCTTCGACTTAGCCGGCTAATGCACTCTCTTGATCCAATGCTCAATCTTTCGCTCAAATGGCCTCAAGCTGTTCCCAACAGATCTTGTGAGTTGTGAGACATCTTTGAAAGCACTTTCTCTTTCCCTGAATTTGAAAAGGCTAAGCAAGTAAGTGGAACCCAACCTTGGATAGTGCTCTCTTGTCAGTACAGCTGTTTAGATTCTCTCCTCCCTATAGAGCTAGAAAGAAAGGCAGGTAGTCAGAGCGTTAAGGCTTAAGAGTCTGATGAAAACCCACTATAAGGCACTGAACCTAGGAAGAGAACTCTCTACTCTAAGTGGATAAGACCTTTCCAGAGCACATGACTGAGCATATAAGAAAGACTCAATGAAACTTCTATGTGTAAAAAGCTTTCCAGGGTATACTTTACTTTCTAGTTGGAATGGGATCCTAACAATTCTAAGACAGGATATATCCCCACCTACTCTCTATTGAAGTTATTAAAGTTCTATGCATATTAGATCTCGCAATAGGCCCAAGTGGAATAAAATTCTCACGGTCCTCTTTACTTCTAAGTCTCTAGTATTCCCTTACCCTGTCCCTAGAACAAGGATGTCATTCTAATAGTTTAGAAAAAATGAGTCCAAAGGTCTCTCTCTATAGAGGAAAAGAGGTAACTACAAATATAGCACTAAAGATCTAGCACATTCTCTCTTACCACTAGCTCCTACTAGTTCCTTGCTCTTTGCATTAGAATGGACAAGCTTATCTTGCTCAGTTAGGTAGATGGATAAGTGTAATCTAACTCAGAAAGGGGCAATGGAAGTTAACCTTTGATCAGAGAACTTGCTTGGCTAGAAAAGTATGTGTAACTAGCCTGATTAGCCTATTAAATTAGATAAGACAATCTCTAGGGCTAAGCGTATGGATCTGACTGGATAGCCTAGTCTTAGAAAGAAGGATTCTTTAGTAAAAGTTTTACTGCCATCCCGCTGGTAAAGTACTGGAAGCTATATGAGAAAAAGGGTTGTATCCTTTCATTCTTATCTATCTGAATTGTCTCCTTATTATGCTATGGAAGTTCTTGAAAAAGGTAGAAAGAGTAGTAGTAGTAGTAGTAGTAGTATGACTGTGAAGCAGCTTTTTGATTGAGTCAAGAGAATAGGAAAGATAACAAGCTTATAGAGAGATATCATTGCTTCTTTTTCTGTGGAATCTCTCACTTACCTAGGAAATGAAACCCTATAGGTGAAGGATGCTTGGTAAGAAGAACTCATGTCCTCAACTCCAAGACTTTTTATTTTACCATTATTCCCTTTTAGATAGAGTGTTAGTAGCTTTCCCTTTTTCTATCTTCTATTGTTTTTCATGTAACTGGGAAGACTAGCGAGACAGACTCAACAAAGGGGAGAAAGGAAATAGATTCAATAAATACCTTAGCCACTCCCTAATAAGAGAGAAGGTGGCAGCTATATAGAGATAAGAGGGCATGTAGTGGATATCTAAGAATCCTTGTGTCTAAGTGAAAGGTATGCTTCTGTCTCAATAGTATCCAAGCAGAGTGTAGTAAAGAAGAAAGATGGTAAAGTAGGGCTGAGAAGTTCATTGAGAGTCGACCCTTTCTATCACTTCACGTAAGTAGAGAACACTTTGATTATACCCAGTGGATCTATTCGAATCAACAAGTAAGTAGCTAAGCTTGTGTACTCTCAAATTCAAATAGAGAAGGGATATATAGATATTGGAGCGTAGGTAAGGCCCTTATATGATCTGTCTTCCCAAAGATGTAAGCCCTATAGCACAGAGGAATGTAGGAGGGCTTCAAAAAACTCTTTCCTTTGGACTTTAACCCTCCGTCAGTTCTGCTTCTATCGTTCGTGCCGCATAGCCAACGGCTCACTTCACTCTCTTTCGAGTTGGATAAGACTAAGGCTGACGGGGAGGGGGGATAAGGAGAGCGTCTAGCCTTTAGCATTCGATTTGGATGTGAAACCGTTACCTTCTTGATGAGTTACGAGATCGGAGTAAGAGCATCATAGAAGAGAAGAGTAACTGAACCAAAACGGGAAAGCTAGCCTTTAAACAAACAAAGAAAAAGAGGATCCACTTCAAAAAAGAAAGAACGCCAACGCATTCTTTTTTATTAAGGAATTTTAAGATTTTTGCGTCTACATGAGGAAGAGAAAACCCGAGGCATAAGAAAAGACATAATGCAAGAGCTGCTCCCGCATCATAGTAGGAGGTATGAATCCGATTAACATATCGTACAGCTTTGAGAAGATCTTCTAAGATGGTAAAATACCTAAATAAGAAAGTGATTCTGTAAGTGCTATACTAAGCAAAATAGCTGCGAAATAAGTAGCTGACGCTTTAACTAGCTTTTTCCTTTTGACTTCTAAAGGATCAAATTGAGGTTCCTCTGTAAATACTGGCAGCTCGATTGAGCGGTTCCCCGCATTCACAGGGCAGGGACTGCAGTCTTGATGAATTGAACAGAGATTGTTGATGAAGGTGTCCTGTACCACACTTTGAAGAAGTCCAAAATCTGGTGAGCATAGGCTAGGAGGGTTAAGAATCACTAATTCAGGAGCATGCAGCCAAAAAAGAGAAAAACCTAAACTCAGACTCAGACATAGAAGTAAGACAAAGCGTATATCCTTAGCGTAGGAATAGATTATAGCATCCGCTAACTTTCATTCCTTGATTCGAGTTAGCGGATATTGCCCTATGACGCCCGGAACCGAAGCGAGGATCTCATGCTATCATTGAACGGCTACCGAACCGCCATACTCAGGTAAGCGGTCTTCGTTCCAAGTACATCAAGACCCCATAGCTACTTAGGGCCGCAACGCAATAAGGCTTTTCGCTCTAGTTGGGCAATGCAAGGAGGCCTTTTTCGCCATTCTTTCTAAATGAGAAAGTCTTCTTACGGTAATCGATGAGAGGATAATTTATTCACATAAACATATGACTGCCCCTCAATCGCCAGGTGGCTCGCTCCAAGTGCATGAGTTGCTTTGCTGGCTGGCGTAATTATACGAAACGGCCTGTGGTTCTTGCTTTCTCTTGAAAGCGGATCTGGTGCTGTCTCCTTCCTTCAGTTTGTTCTGATTACGATGACGGATACTCCATTCCGCCTATACAACTACCTTGCTTGGTAGTTCAAAATGGAAGTCTAGGTATCTGCTTAAGTGGTCTGCTCGTACCGTTCAAAAAAAAAAGAGCTGCGCTGACAGGCGCTACCACGCTTCTCTCGCCTTGCGAGAGTGGAGACATTGATTTCAAAGGATAAATCGGAAAAATCGATGTCGCAAGATCGGTTGTTTAGCCTATTTATTCACTGGAGGAAAGGCGGTTCAATGCTTTTTGAGGGAAAAGCAGGCACAGCTCACGCACGGCACAAGAGGCAAGGAACTTTCCAATCAAATCGATCCCAGACCCAATAATCCATTTCTTTAATTCAAGCTTAAAGCCAAGGCGAGAAAGACCGAGTGAAAGGCATAGTAGATCGAATCGACTCCTGCTTATTACTTTCTTTTTTTTTCTTGGAGTTTCCCATAGACCATCTTCCGCACTCTCCATTATAACATTCTTCGTATGCTTTTTACTGCTAAAAAAAATTTCCTCTACCCCACTCAAAACCACCCATGCCGATAGGAGCAACTCATCCAAGTCAAGCCCCGGGCACCATCGATGCAAGAACATCGCGGTCTTCCATACCCAATATTGTCCCTTCTCCAAAACTTTGTTCTCTTCACATTCAAAATGAATCCAAATCAAACCTTTTTTTAGAGCAGAAAGAGAGATCTTACCAGTCAAGCTCCATGCCTTGGAGCACCACTCTCTAATCTCAAGGAGAGTAGGCCTCCTATCACCGAATCGTGATATCAAAGAAAATCTGTATCTGCTGTTTGCTAGCAGCAGACTCTCCTCCTCCCACTCAACAAAGGGAATACCATCTGAGTCTATTTGTGTGGAGGTCAGCTTCACAAACTCTTCTCTTTCTCAAGTAGGCCGCTTTCAGTCCTCTCATTGGTAGTGGGAGTGCGGGGGCAAGTTTTTATTGGGTTGGGTGAACGACTGGTATGGTTAGATAGTTTCTGGCTTTCAAGGCATTCTTAAGCCCGGGATGGAGGAAAGCCAAGCTGCGGTTAGAAATAAAAAGAATCGTCCGCTCTCCTAGTTGCTAAAGAATCCGGAGCTCTATACGCAGCTCTTTCCTCTTTACTACTCCACTTTGTTGATGCAACGAACTCTTTCTATTCCACTCGCCAACAGCCTCCCGTAAAAAAGTATACGTAACTCGCCTCGCATCCTCCCCTTACCCTTATAACAAGTACTGGGCGCATCACGCTATCTCCAACTGACGGCTTTATGGCTAGGCCCCTTGCTCACTGCCTTCTTGGCTTAGGAGTAGGAGTGCAAATAGGAGTTAAGCTTTAATCAATTCCATAAAGCAGCAGCAGCATTCTCTTTAGCATCCTAGCAAGGAGCTTACCTTCTTGCCCTGGAACTAGTCTAGGAAAGTTACATATTCTAAGAGTCGAATCCCTTGTTTGGCTGTTAGCAAGTCAATTCCTTTACCTAGCGGGAGGGCCGTTTTGCCAAGAGTGGCATTTCGTCTCGGTAGCGAGCCTGTTGTCGGCCTGGATAGGGAAAATTTCCACTACCGTAACTGCTTGACTGCATTACTTTCTTACATTCTGACTTTACTCCTCGAATGTGATCCCAACTGCTCGTAGTCATAGTCAAAGCTCGGGCTGAGGCTTCTTCACCCGGCCGGGCTTCACTTCAAAGTCAGAGTCGGAACTATTGAATTGAACCTCTTCCACTCGGGAAAGCTGCAGTCCTTCCTTACCTTTCATGGGATGAGACTGCCCCACTCTCTTGATTGCTGTCTGGCTTTGTTGGTTGCTTTCTTCTAGCTGGAAAGAGTGCTGGAAGAGCCCTCCCCGTCTGAAGAGAAGAGATCCCTACTCTCGCTTTGTTAATTGGCCTTTTGTGCCTGTTATGATCTCTCTTCGTCTTTGACTTCGTCCGTCCTATTCATATATCAAGATCAGGGGATCAAGAATCCAGTACTAATGTTCAATCCTTGTCTCTTTCCGTGTGTGCCAGCTTTCTTGAAGGGCTAAGGGAGATCCTTTTCTTTTAATCCTTCTGTTTTTCATTGTCTTTTTCTCTGCTTCTTGCCATTCCGCTTCTCTGCCTCTGGTTGAGTGGCATGGCATTCTTCTCCTGGAATGGAACAAAATAAGGGCTTTCCCGCCCGGGAAAGGGATATTCCGCACATGCTTGCTTTAGTTGAGCTGGATCTTAGAAAGCACCTAAGTGTTGGACATTTGCATGATACAGGTAAACCATAGCCTAGAAAGAAGCAGGCAAATTGCTCTAGATTAAAAAAGAACCTACCTCGGAAATTTCGAAAACTATTACTGCACACACATAGAATGCTTCGGTGTGGCCCAAACCTAGGCTGTGACGCTTCCTGTTGAGTAAACAATTAAAACTTGAAGTTCGTACTTTATTTAATATTTAATTTAGGACGAGAAAGACAATTATAAAGAATGGGACTTTAAGCAACTTTTTTAGATTAGATTCTTTAATATAGCATCAACATAACAATAACATTATAAAGCGATATAGACATTTATCCCATCCATCAACCGAGAAAAACACCTGCGTTACACGCGCGCTTCTTTATTCAAAACAAAAAGAAATTATGAAATGAACCCACATATAAAATAAAAGTGGGCTGGTCTGCTCATTATTTGTGTTCGTACATTTATTCATTATTGCAATACAAATAACACCTCCACTATACTAGTGATGGAAGGGATTCGCGCCGGATGGAACAAGGCGCTTCGAACCATATACTACTGGTGCTGGAATGAAACGCAGCCTCGGAACAGAATTATGCTGCTTGCTGGGCCCTGATGGTGGAACTGGCATTTTTGAGGGGAAGAAAGCGGCCCCCGGCAGAGTGGGCAGCATCGCTTTCCCTCGTGTAGCTATGATGCCATTCAGAAACAACCCAAGAAAAAGAAAAAACAGTATTTCGCATATTATTGCCATCACTGTAAAAAAGATTGAGCTGTAGGCATCAAGGTAAGGGACCGAGATTCTATACTGCTGCAGAAACGGAATCAAAGGGATTGGTTGGAAGATAAAACAAGCATGATTGCCCGAGTGGTTGGAAAATAAAGAAAGAATGATTAACTGGTTGCAGGTCCCTTGGATCATGGGCCAGAGCTACTTGGGTAGAGACCGCTGAATTTGGACAGACCGAGGCTAGAATATGGACTTAGGCCTTTTGATGGCTGTCATTTTATGGGCTATTTCTATTTTTCAGGATTTCATATGAGGAGCCGCCTTGACAAAAGCCTTGACAAAAGCATCGATTAAAGCCTTGTAGATCGAAGTATGCAAAAGGGTCTAAGGGGTTCGATTACTCATTTTTGTCCCTACAACTCTTGTCAATGAATAGCAAGGAAGTATTGATAGGGAGGGTTTTACACCAGAAAAGAAATGGAAAGAAAGAGCTCCAGGAAATTCCTCAACTCTTCTAAAGTATAGAGATCAAAGAGTTTTTGGGCTTCTTGATAAGACATAAACATATCTATAAAATGAGTCCATAACTTTAATTTCAATTATATCATTATATATGATTTGGCCCTTTCTCCTTTATATAGGATATTGAGTGAACCAATCTAGTCCAATCCCAAACGGTTCTAGATATTCTGGAGGTGGAGCTTGTTGAGGAGGGAGGAGCTTCCCAAGATGATGTGATGGGTGAGGTCAATTCACGTGGCCTAGCCTAGTCTCTGCAAAGCAGCAAACAAAGCCCACTCCGCCCAATATCAAGCAAACGTCATGTCCAAGCCGAAAGACCTCTCTAAAGTAGGTCCAGGCCCAGAAAAGCAGTCCAATCGTTTGGCTTTGGCCTTGGTATCCAAGGAACATCACGTGGATGCGAGGGTGGATTCCTCAGTAAGCCTGGTCAAGTCCAGCTCATCAACAACATCTTCTTCCCCCCTCTCTGTCGTTCCCACAGGTAACCCTAACACAGCGCCATCTCATGGAAAACAACCAGCTCCATTTTCAGAATCCAAGCTTCCCCTTCCTTCGCTCCCCCCATTTCTTTTACTGGCGGGCTTCATTTCGTAAGCGTAAACTATATAAATAGAGCCATTCTATGAAGGGTAAGCGAAAAAAGTGAGTGCCTTGACCCGATTCTCTATTCAATTCATCCCTATCCCTATACGAGTTGATGTCAGGTCAGGTGGAACCCTGAACTCCATAGTTCTTTTGGAATGAGCACACCACACGGAACGGGTCTACCTGGCTTCGAATACCACTTCCCCTCTGGATCGCTAGACCACGGACCTGAGAGGCGAATCCCTTGAATTCTCTCAACCTCGTGATCGTAGTTCCCAATTTTATGACTATGAAACGGTCTCTGTCAGCCTTACCAGCTGTCCGAGATGAGCGTCCAAACCGAATCGATCTTTTTGCCCCCCTCAGCTATCCCTTTCCGTCTTCGTTTAGCAGCGAACTCAAGGATGGATGTATGAGCCGAAAAGGAGGTATCCATAGATACCAACCAAACTAGCTAGTCAGGGAAGTAAGTAAGAGGCGGATCTAGGGAGTCTTTACTTCTTCGACTTCTTATTCATAGTTGATCCCAACCTCCACCAGCAAGCAGCACCGGAGTGAATCGTAACGTTTCGATCTGGGGGTAAGGACTCGTCAAGAGACGAAACGTAGCTAATGCTGTTTGATCACCGTCACGAGATTTGTTTGCAGCTACTATAGCTAATCAATCTCCTGCTTTCATTCCGTTTGATTGAAGACTGGAATGCGATCTGAGAGCGGATCTAGGAATACCCTGGTAGTGGTAGTTGGGTTGGTGAAATCCGATAATCGATTGGCTTTAGAAAGGCTTTCCCAACCTAGACATTGTAACTGAAAGTCCTGCCTACTTGTAGGCTTTTTGTAATCCTCGAAAACCTTCTTCTTTTACTGGCAAGAGATTCTAGCAGCTTACCCCTTTCATACCCCACGGAGCGGGAGTACTGGCATTTAAGTCAGGCTGTCTTGCTCTTACTATTCAAGCCCCTCCTTCTGGAAGTAGGAATGTCCCTCTGGTTATTCCATTTAGTAAGTGAGGTCAGGTTGTAACCCGGACCGAAGGTGCTGACTACCAGTTACCGGAAGAGCAATTCCAGAGCGAACATCCCTTCCTTAAAAGAGAATTCTCACTTCTTCATTCCTTAAAGGCTAACGCTAACTTGAGCCTCATTCTCACTACAGGGTACAAAAGATGAAATCATAAAGAAATGGTCAATTTCAGGACCTACTCTAGACAGCTTGATAGGCTTCCAATGGCCTTCATGGACCTTTGACATAACTATAACTCACCTAATCAAAAGGAAAAAGATAGAACCAATTCAGCATTAAAGGCTTGGTGCAGGACCAACCGCTGACTCTCATATAATAAAAAAGTGAGTAACCGGGACTATTTCAAAACTTTCACTTTGGCCTTTCGTATAGCTGGAAAAGCTCATCAGCCCGTTTTAGGGAAGGGAGGTCCGACAATTCTTTTTTCTTTCCGAAAAAAAAAGCAAAAATGAGAAAACTCAAACTTGCTTCAAAAATTCCCGGGTTTTCGTTCAAACTAGCTGTGGTCCGGAAAATGGAGTCCCAAATCCCGACCAAAAGAATTTTTCCCAATAGATTCACAGTTAGGGACAAGAGGAAAGCATCTTCAGTACTATCAATCTCACCTTCCCCGGCTTCTCCTTGTTCCAGCGGCAAAGGCTGGATCGGAGCATGACATTGGTAGTGAAGGCAACCAATAGCCCATCTTCGGTGCTAGCACCTGGGGAACGAGACGGATCCTATTGTGCTGTGCTTCTAGCCAGCAGACCCTTTCTACTAGATAAATCCTATGGATCCTGACACCGTAGCTCCTCGCTTAATGTCCCTTTCTTTCTGGGTCAAGAACTGAAGTAGCGGGTGGCCTTGCCCTCTTAAAAGATGGGAATGGCGCTCGGGTCTCGCGGGCACAAGAAAGAAAGTCAGCCCTGCATGCAATAAGAATCCCAAGCCAAGAGCTAATCCGAGTAACTTATAGTAAAGACGCTGGGTATCTTTATTGATACGCTTCCGCACTAGCAAAGCAGGGTGCCAGCCCGGGCTTTTTATTGTATATCAATACTCGACCCTCGCTGACGAGGAAAGAGTGATGGGAAGACCATCTTATATGATTCGATCCAGCTGCTGCTACCTCTCCATTCATTCCTTTTTCCTCTATCGTGGCAAAAACCACTTCATTTAAAGAAAGAAACTCGAGCCTACCAAGGCCACTTTTAGGTTCACCAATCAACTTAGAGGGACGCCCTTATCAAGAATCAAGACAGCTTTAGAAGCAGAATCCGAGATTGATCCCGACAGGAAGTTAGCGCTCTCAGTTCCTAAAAAGTCAGACTGCCGCTGACATCGCGTCAGAGGAATTGAGACTATGATTGTCGTTCTTTCATTCACTTACTACCCGTACCCGAAAGAAAAGAGGCGAAAAAAGAATCTAAGGCGGATAGCTTTTCCTTGAAAAAGGCTCTCTCAAGCATTTAAGAGATACAAGAAGAAAGTTCCCCCAGAAAGAAGGACGGGGAAATAGACGGATTTGGAGAGAAAAGACCGTTACGTTAAGGGTTGTGATCAAGAGATGCGCATGTGAGGCCGGGTGACACACTTGAAGGTTATTCTATTCAGCTTCGTAGAAGTTATGACTTTTGGATTATTTTGATAGTGATTGGGCTGGAGACTTGGATGATAGAAAAAGTACTACTGGCTTTCTTTTCTATCTTGTAAATACTGCTTTTACATGGAGTTTCAAGAAAGAACCGATTGTGACGCTTTCTACGAAGCTGAGTATGTTGCATCGTGTGCTTGTCATGCAATCTGGCTTAGAAATTGAATAAAGGCAAGGGAAAGATGGGGCATGATGAGGTCCCTCCTGGACCTCTCCAGGGGAGAATAGGTACTAGTACAAGACAAGTCAGCAAAGTGGATATTCAACGTACGTCCAAGAATGGCCTTGCCGCCTCAGCAAGACCGAATTTCAAGTTCAGCCCAAAGTCAATCTATCTTCGGCTATCCAGCAAGCAGCTGGAACCGGATTGCCATACTCATTGGCTTCACTGAACTATCAATACATCTTACACTTATTGGCTAGCTCACGGCCTGCCTACTTGCCATTTGAAAAAGAGCTTCCTACTTACTCGCTTGCCCGGGAAGACAACCAGCTATCCCGCCCCCCTTATCGTTAGAGGTGAAAGAATGGGTTTCCAAGGTCTTCGTTCGAAGGTATTAGATAAGATGGTTCGGGTCCAGGTTCATAGATTGCAAGAGATGGCTCACTGTTCTTATTCTTATACCTAAAAAGGTCGGATCGAGGGACAGAAAGAACTTCATCGATAGCAGCAGTTGGGGTCATTCCATTCATCAAGAGCAGAGGAATCCAGAAACAGGAGCAGGAGAGCTTGGACTTTGGAGCTTCTATTCAGGGCCAGGAGACGAAGAAAGATAAG